CTCTGAACATATTATATGAAATGTTTTTGCATATAATATAAAGTCGATATCAATATATTAGAATATTTCATTTTAGGGATGAAAAAGTGAATAAAATAAGGTATCATAATTATAATATAAAAATGATTTGATTATAAGGAGAGGTGGTCGAGCGGTTGAAGGCTCCAGTCTTGAAAACTGGCGTAGTGCAAGCTACCGAGGGTTCGAATCCCTCTCTCTCCGTTATCTTTTGTATATCTTACCTATTAAAAAATAAAAAACATATGATGTTTTAACCTAAAAGGTTATAATTATAACCAAAATCTTTTTTCAGTCGCTTCAAGGCGGGTAGCGGGAATCGAACCCGCGCCTTCTCCTTGGCAAGGAGGAATTCTACCATTAGACCATACCCGCATTTCGATTATGAATTTTTATATTGAATATATAGTATATCGCACACATATTGTATTAATTGTAACATAATATCTAACTATTAGTCAATTTTTTTCAAACATAAGATATATAAAGAAATAATAAAAAAAGTCAATATCATAAAAAGTCTTGACTTACCAAGAAAAAATGTTAATATAATTAATTATAATATGCAGTTTAAATTCAATGTCAAAATATCAAATAAAAGGGCGATCGTAGCCAAGTGGTTAAGGCAGTGGATTGTGATTCCACCATGCGCGGGTTCGAACCCCGTCGTTCGCCCTAGTTATTCTAATTTCATTAATAATTTTTGTCCCTCCTTGATTATCCAAGAGATATAGTGTATCATTTTATTACATATATTTATTTTTTTATATGTATGCACTGTCTCATATATAAGAAAATAAATATAAAATCTCTTTGATTGTAAAAGAGATTTTAAAGAATACATATCACCTTTATATAATAAAATAAGTGAAACTATAATATGAAATATTTACAACTTAATTATTTAGATTTTCGATTACATATATCTTCTTTATATACCAGTTCTAATACATTTCATGTGTTTACCCAATGGACTAATTATTTAATTTTGAAATCTATTTACTGTATCCATAACCTCAAAAACAATATAAGAAAATCTCATTTCACTTTTAAATTGAAAAAACCTTATATATTTAAAGAAATCGAATTATACACAACACCAAAAATTCATTGGCATTCTTATTTTAAAGAATTCTTTCAAAAAATTATTAATCGTCAAGAAGGAATTATGCAACTTATTAACATACCTGTTTTTTTTTATCTTACATTTATTAATATTTTCAGGAGTTTAACATCTAAGACCATATATTTATTCAAAATCATTTTATTATTGATTTTACCTACAATATTTTACTATTTAAATCCTAAAATAATTAACCAATCTAGTAAACTTAACCTACAATATATTTTGACAAAAAATATTAATTATTTTTTATTAAATCATGGAAATGCATTAAATCTGCATAATATATACAATAACTATGTCTCTATTTATAATATACATAAAAATATTGAATATCAAAATATATCAAAAAATTTATTAATAAATTTTGACAATATACCTAGCATCCCCCATGGATTTATATTTAATGAACATAATCAATCAAATATATTACATTTATTAAAACCAAAGTTTTGTTTTGAAATTGCGAAAGCGAATTATACAACACAAAATATTAACAACTTGTATTCAAAAAATCTTATTTCCAATACAAAAAATGAACATTTGAATAAATTTAATATAATCTTTTTAGATGACTTTTATACGCTTTTTAAAAATAAAACAAAAAGATATAAAAATATAATTAAAAACTATAAAAAAATATTTTCTTATCAACTTCAGTATTCTGATCAAAAGAGAATCATAGATATATGGCATCTTTATCATTTAAATAAAAGTTTAAGAAATGAAATATCATTTTGTTTGCAAAAAGAATTAAATGTATCTAAAACCTCTGTTCACAATATTGTTCAAATTAAAAGAAAAGAATCATATAATTATATTTATAATTTTTTTCTAGAAAAAAATATAAACATTAAAAATAATAAAAACAATATATTATTTTTGCATAAAAATCATAATTTTTCCTATATAAATAATTTTTATTTTTTATTTTGTAAATATCAATCTTTACAATCATTAAAATATGATAATAATGAATCACATTATGAATTAGGTTCATGTACTTACACAAATTCTGAAAAAGAAATTTATTTAATTAACTTAAAAAATATAATTTTCAAAACATTTTTGAATAAACTGAAAACTAAATCTAATATATCTTCAACCCAAAAGATTATTAATAATCATCTTTTGAAAATCCAATTGGATGCTGTAAAAGAACACAATAACCCTAGACAGCCATTAAAAACTTTTGCAAAATATACATTAAATTCTGTGTTACAAAGTAAAAATCAAATTTGGAAAAAACAACTTGTAAATCACATAAAAAATTTAAATACATATTACAGCAAACCATTTTTTCACATAAGATCTACAGGATCTGATATTAATTCCAAAGATACAAATAGAAATATTTTTCAAGTGATACAGTTTTATTATAATTACAGTCATTCAAGCATAAATATACCATTAATAAATATGGTTGATAAAATTTATCAAAATAGTTTATATATTAATAAAGCTCAAAACCAATTCAACAAATTCAATATTCAAAAGAATTTACAAAAAAATAATATATATATAAATATTAATAATTCAATTAAATTAAACAATAAAACAAAGTATATCAATCTTTATCTTCCCAACTTATTATTATTAAATGATCAATCAAAAACATATCAGAATAAGAAATCTTTTTTTTCTAGTATCTTAGAAGATAATAAATATAAAGATCAAGTTTTTACTATCAAAGAATTTATGGAAAGAATACATTTCATGCCAAAAATGCATAGCTTATATAATGGCAAGAAAAACAATATTTTCTATATAGATACACAATATAAAACAATTTATGATAATGTTCTTCAACAAAACTTTATTAAGTTTAGGGATAAGACAATAAGCAATAAGTTTTTATTATCAATTGGAGGTATTAAAAATAGTAGGTTTATTATTAATAATATTTTACCTGAAAAATTACATCATGTTGACAAAGAAAAATATAAGCAACATATTTATTTAATAAAATTATTATATGAGAATAAGCATATATCCAATTTATATAATGATTATGATGTAATAAAACATTCTAATTCTAAAACAAGTATATTAGTAAATAAGTTATTTGAAAAAGTTATGTCTAATTTGCATGTAACAACTCTTAACAATAGACAAAAAATACACACTTTAAATATTCTATCACACAAATTAAATCAAAATATTTTGTGGATACCTAGTTCTCTTAACTATTTTGACTTTAATTATCAACAAGAAAATTCAATAAATACAAAGTATACGCAATTAACATTAACTAAATTGCTAGAAGAAAGTAATAGTATTCCAAGAAAAAAAACAAACTTAACACATCAATATTTATATGAACAACTAAATATATTAAAACAATACAATGCATGGATATTCACACCACAATGGTGGCTTTATATGCAAAGAATAATAGATGAAATGAGAATACCAGTTTTGCAAGATATCTATGATATTGTCAAATATTCTATTCATTCTCAAATCGATAGATTGGTTGTTCTAAAAACAATTCAAAACAATGCTTTCCCGTGGATATTTAGTAAATCTATTTTTGAAAAAAATTTTTCTTATTTCAAAGATTTTCTTGTAGAAGAATTAGATAAAGATAATAAAAGAGAAATACCGATATGGATTTCTTTAAATATTCTACAGCATTTAAAAACAAATCAATGGGGAATAATTAGTTGGTTGGTAATTATATCTATTATCTATTACCACTGGCTTCCCACCCTACTTGGCACAGGATATTTATATTTATGGTCTCAATTTGAAAAAATTCGTAATTTTCAAAATCCATCTTGGAACACATCTTTAATTATATTAGCATATAATGCTAATATTTATCCATCTCGCAAAACATCGTTAGAAACATATTCTTCTCGAGGATGGACAATATGGATTCGGAATAAAATCTATTCTAAATTTTTTGAGAATAAAGTCATCAAAAAATCTTTTCTAAATATCAATAGCTTAGATATTTCACGGAAGCAAAAAAATCTAACAGTTCAGTCGCTGGTAACTACCACATCATTACATGCTAGATATCAATCTAGTAATTTAGGTATACAACAAATTCATAAATCATTAATACAAAGTTTTTATAATAGTGACAATCAGATAAGTTTGTTTGAAAAATGGGCTAAAAATTATTATAGTTACAATAATTTTATCCAAGAAAAAAAAATGGGGTCATATTTTTTTAAATGGATGACTACTATTTTTTTTAATATGAAAATTGCAAATCATGATTTAGTTTTAGAAAAAAATGTCTCACTACAGAAGAGTACTAAAATCCCTATTAATGTGTCAGACAATTTTTTCTTTACAAAACGCTTACTTTTAATTGGTTCTATAGATGCTGGAAAAGCATATTTTATCAAAAATTTCGCTGTAGATACTAATTTACCTTTAATCCATATTTCTCTGAGAGAGCTAAGACATGCTACACCTAATTATAAATTTAATAATATTACTAAACAAATAACAGAAAGAGTTAAAAAATTAGTCTTAATGCTAAATTTAACAAAACTACTTACTCCTTCAATATTATGGATTTCAGATTTACATGAATTTAACACACAAGATATAGGTTGGAATAAAAAAACTGATGCAGCTTTATTAGTCAATATATTATTAAAAAATATTAATAATAAATATTTACATAAAGAAAAACATAATATTATTATAATAGGATCAACTGACAATCCTCGTTTACTAGATCCGAAATTTATAGCACCAGATAGACTAGAATGTATTATAAATTTAAGAAGATTTTCTCTTTATCAACGTGAAAAGATATTAAAAAATTTATTAATAAATAGAGGCATGTATTTAAGCCAAAAACGTGCACTTGCTGAACTAGGTATTAATACGACAGGCTATAGTTTCAGAGATCTTGTAGGAATAATAAATGAAACATGTTTAATTAATATAACGAAAAATAGGAATTTTGTTGATTTAAATACTATTAAATTAGCAATCTATCGCCAAATGGCAAAAGTCAGCTCCAATAATATTCTTTTAGAACAAGAATCTTTACGTTATAAACTAGGGAAAGCAATTGTACAAACTACACTTGTTTATCCAAAACCAATATTACCACTTAGTCTACGCCATGATTTGTGGAAAACAAGATTTTATTATTTATCTCATGCATACTTAGAATATTCTCCAAAAAAATCAACAGTAACAGAATTCACGATGCTTAGTCACATCTTAAGTTGTTTATCAGGATCAGCTGCTAAAGATGCCTGGATTTTGACAATAGGTAAATTACATCAAGAAACTTTAGCTCTTAATAATCAAATCAAAGATGACTTTTATTTAGCTTCTAATTTATGTCAATCCTTATTATTAGAATTTCCTACACCACATATATATCATGCAAAAGTATTAGATAGAAATAACTCGATTCATATACCAATCCAACAATACGAATTTCAATTATTTAAAACAAAAACATTATTCAATCAAATTAACTCATTCAATAATTATATTAATTGGAGTCCTCGAATACAGCGTTTAAGCTTTTCTTGGAGAATGATCTTTAAAGGAATTCAAAGAAAACTATCTCAAAATCTTACAATCTCTAGTATACCTGTAAACCTAGGTCAGATAAGTAACAATTTTGTAATAGGGAATTTAATTGAACATACACCATATAAAAGAAATTTAAACAAAACACAGCAAGAACATACACAAAAAGTTGAAACTTCTTTTAATAAGATGATATTACAACATACTTTAGAATCTATGGGATTTCCCTTTGCATCCCAATATGTAATGGATCATGAATCTCTTCAGTCTTCAATCCTTTTAATAGGAAGAAGACCAACATGGGCTCCATCTACATTAACACCTCCTTATCACATCAACTTAGTAGATCGAGAACTACTAATTGGAAGAGATATGTTAACCAAAATTTATTTTACTTATGGCATTCAAATCGAACGCGATAAAATGAATCCGAGACGAATTAAAAAGCAAGTTTTATGGTCAAACAACATTTTGCAACCAACTGAAATCAAAGAAATATCTATAAATAATGATCGAAAACAAAATCTGATGGAGATACAAAATTTCAATGAATTTAGAATAATAGCAAAAACTAATTCTCAATTGCAACAACCACAATTACACATACCTGTGTATTTATATAAAAATTGGATTAACATAGGACCTACGGAACATTTGTATCGCATATCTAACTTAGATAATAGAAACAAATCTCTTAATGAAAATCCTTTTTTAAAAGAAGCTTTAATATACACAATTCTTTTGGAAAGTTATCATTATTTATTAAAATTTTTCATTAATAATAACATTTTAATAGAAAAAATAGAATATAAACTAACCATAGAGAAAAAATTATTTCGTGCATACATAGAAAACAGTTTATTAAATATAAATCCAAAAAAATTCTAACAAGAAGTTTCTGGATGTTTTTCATAAAAAATTCGGGATTGACGGGATTCGAACCCGCGACTTCCGCCGTGACAGGGCGGCGCTCTAACCAATTGAACTACAACCCCATGTTTGTATTACATTATAGTATGCCATAACCTTTCCCGTTAAAACAAGAATAATATATATATACATTAGCAATAATTTTCAATTCACAAACCTATATTTTTGAGAATTTGATACATCTTACTATCATAATAGTAAGATGTATCAAATTCTCAAACAAAAATATATAGATTATAAAGAGAATAATAAAAATATACTATACAAAAAAATAGTGCTTAATTAGCAGATTTTGCAGTATAGCCAAAAACTTGACTAAATTTTTCTTTAACCAAAAGACCAGAATCAATAGATTCTAATGGATCTTTACGAAGTCTGTGTCGTAAACATAGTGGTATAACAGTCAAAATATCTTTCGGTGTTACTTGATCACGTCCTCCTAAAGCAGCTAAAGCTTTTGCAGCACGATTAGTAACAATATCTCCTCTTAATCCATCTACATTTAATTCAGAACAAATTTTCGAAATATTAACACGTAAATCATAATCAAGTTTTACAGAAGGTAAACATTCTCTTGCTTGTCTTATTTGTTGAGAAAGATTCTCTTGAGATAGTTTATAAGCATCTCTAAATTCCTTTGGATCTTGATCAAAACTTGATCTTTGTTCAACAATTTTTACCCTTAACTCAGCATCTTTTACAGTACCAACTTGCGCATGCATACCAAATCTATCTAGAAGTTGAGGACGTAGTTCTCCTTCTTCTGGATTACCAGATCCAATTAATATGAAGCGAGCAGGATGAGAAATGGAAATTCCTTCTCTTTCTACAGTATTCCAGCCAGAAGCCGCTGCATCTAACAATACATCCACTAGATGATCATCTAATAAATTAACTTCATCTACATAAAGAATGCCTCGATTTGCTTTTGCTAACAATCCTGGCTCAAATGCTTTAACACCTTCTGTTAAGGCTTTTTCAATATCAATAGTACCACAAACACGATCTTCCGTAGCTCCTAAAGGAAGATCAACCATAGAAATTTTAGTGTTAACAATAGACAATTCTTCTTTATTACGAATTCGTTGACGAACTTCTTCGCTCATTAATTCAGGATCTGAGGGATCAGAATTAAAAGGATCATCAGCTACTACCTGGATATCTGGTAAAAGATCTACTAAAGCTCGGACTGTAGTAGACTTTCCTGTACCACGATCTCCCATAATCATAACGCCACCAATCTTGGGATCAATCACATTTAATAATAATGCTAATTTCATTTCTTCTTGACCCACAATTGCAGTAAAAGGAAATATAGGACGTTGATTCTCTTCAATCAATTCTTTATTCATAAATAGTACTCATTAATAAGTTAGATCTGATGAATATTACAGTGATAATCTTTAATATATTTATATAACAATATTAACTATTTTTTTATACAAATATATAATCTTGTACTCAAAATTTTTACAAATTTTATCTTCGCAAGAATAATACACATTATTGTTTTAAGAAACAAGATAGAAAACATATTTGTTTGTTAAGTATTTGACTTCTACAACAATCTAAGTAATTAATTTCACTTTCTCAAAAATTTTTTAAAATAGTATAATAAAAACTCAAACCATAATTTTTCATTATAAACACATAGACATAACATTGAATAACTTTGAAAATTAATGAAAAACCTAAGAATTCACTTGTATTTTAAAAGTAAATTCTTATAATAATTTATAGAAGCGGGTATAGTTTAGTGGTAGAAGTGTGATTCGTTTAGCAACAAGAAAACCTAGTTCTAGGTTCGCGCAGCTAATCAGAAATTATCTGATAACTTCCTCTCTATGGAGGTAAAATGCCTTCCCTATGCATGCCATAGTGAATACATAATCTCTAAGACTTTTCAATCTTCCATAAGATTGAATGTGTTTTATCAATACAGTCTTAAAGCGAGATTATTTTGGAAATATAAAATATAAATCCAATGAACACAAGTCTATGGAAATAGAACATAATTTTTTCATCGTTACTAAACTCTTAATTTGTAAGGTTTTTTGATTAAACAAATTAAAAACAGTTAGCTTAAACAATTAATCAATTTATTTTTACTAAATTGATGTGCATCTACAAATTCTAAGCTCGGTGAATCGTTCTGACTACAGACTGACATATATTAATAGAGATGAGGAACGAAATAATTGATTAGATTAGAAAAAAATAAGATTATTAAATATATTCTATTCTATCAAAAGGATCATCTAAAAAGTAAATCTATAGATTGTAGATAACACTGACTTAGATGCTGAGGGTAAACAATTTATTTGCAAAATTGTATGAGATTATGTCTTTTGAATATCTCTACAAGATGCATCAATTTATCTAACTCAGAGGAGCTGGATGAAAAGAAATTTTCACGTCCAGTTCTGCAGTAGAGATGGCAAAACTTCAATTTGACATCGACTATAACTTATAGCCTTCCAAGCTAATGGTGCGGGTTCGATTCCCGCTACCCGCTTTTCAATCGATATTAATAAAAAAAATAAAAAACTACTAACATTTACTCAATCTTTTTTTATTTACATCAGATTATTGCTCTTGATTGAAGAGCGTCCATCGTCTAACGGATAGGACAGAGGTCTTCTAAACCTCCAATATAGGTTCGATTCCTATTGGACGCAACGAAAGACTGATTTTAAAATAAAACAGGTTACTGTTATGTTTTTAGGGTAATCTCTCAGGTTGATTTATGGTATATGATATCATCAACCTGAAAGATTACCCATATTACAAATTATAAAATATTATTCAAAATATTTTAACGAGTAGTAGATTCTTCTTGTAGAAGGAAAGCTTCTGTATGCTCTTGAATAGCTTGTTTCAGTATCCCTTCTGCTTCATCTGTAAGAGTTTTCTTGTTACGAACAATTTCACCAAATTCAGGCTTATTGCTTCCTATGTATTGACGTAACTCAGTAAGAAATTTTCTCACTTGTCCAACTTCAATTACATCTAAATATCCGTTGACTCCGGTATAAATAGTAGCTACTTGTTCTTCAACAGCTAAAGGAGCAGCTTGAGCTTGTTTTAGCAATTCGCGTAAACGTTGCCCTCGAGCTAGTTGATTTTGAGTAGCTTTATCTAAATCAGATGCAAATTGAGAAAATGCTTCTAATTCAGCAAATTGAGCTAGTTCTAATTTCAATTTACCTGCTACTTGTTTCATTGCTTTAATTTGAGCTGCAGATCCTACACGAGATACAGAAATACCTACGTTGATCGCAGGACGAATCCCTGAATTGAACAAGTCAGCTGACAAAAAGATTTGTCCATCTGTAATAGAAATAACGTTAGTTGGAATGTAAGCAGAAACATCTCCAGCTTGAGTTTCAACAATAGGTAAAGCAGTCATACTACCTTCGCCTAATTGAGAACTTAACTTAGCTGCTCTTTCTAATAAACGAGAATGTAAATAGAATACATCACCAGGATAAGCTTCTCTTCCTGGAGGACGTCTTAGAAGCAATGACATTTGACGATAAGCTTGAGCTTGTTTGGACAAATCATCATAAACTACTAATGTATGACGCCCTCTGTACATAAAGTATTCTGCTAGTGCAGCACCAGTATATGGAGCAAGGTATTGAAGAGTGGCTGGTGCATTAGCTGGTTCTGAAACTATGATAGTATAGTCCATTGCGCCACGTTCTTCAAAAGTATTAACAACTTGTGCTACAGAAGAAGCTTTTTGTCCAATAGCTACGTAAACACATACTACGTTTTGACCTTTCTGATTTAGAATAGTATCAGTTGCTACAGCAGTTTTTCCAGTCTGACGGTCACCAATAATTAATTCACGTTGACCACGGCCGATCGGGATCATTGCATCAATAGCAATCAAACCTGTTTGCATTGGCTCATATACAGAACGTCTTGAAATGATTCCAGGAGCAGGAGATTCAATCAGACGAAATTCAGAAGCTGCAATGTCTCCTTTACCATCTATTGGACGAGCGAGTGCATTCACAACACGTCCTAAATAATTCTCACTCACAGGAATCTGAGCAATTTTTCCAGTTGCTTTGACTGAACTTCCTTCTTGGATGGTTAAACCATCTCCCATTAATACAGCACCTACGTTGTCTGATTCTAAATTCAGCGCAATACCAATAGTTCCATCTTCAAATTCTAACAATTCACCTGCCATTACTTTATCAAGGCCGTAAATACGAGCAATACCATCCCCTACTTGAAGAACAGTACCTATATTAACTACTTTAACTTCTTGATTATATTGCTCTATTTGCTTACGGATAATGCTGCTGATTTCATCAGGTCGAATATTTACCATGGACGTGGTGGATAATCTCTAAAGTATAGCACCTTGTTTCACTATTCAGTCACAGCCTCAATTGATTTAAATAGCCCAATATGATAATCAATCATACGTGCATGTAAATCCGTGTTTAAACGACTATTCAATGCTTCTACAGCACGTTGCAAAGCTAATCGAGAAACTTGTTGACGAACTTCTTCAATAGCTTTTTGTTCTTCAAAACGAATAGTTGCATTTTTTGAATCTTCTAGACGTTTTGAATCTTCATCAGCAGCTTTGATTAATTCTTGTTTTTCTCTTTCAATTTGAGAAATTCCGTTAATACGAATTTCTTCTGCTTTAGCTTTAGCTTGCTCTAAACGAACTTTAGCTTGATTCAGTTTTTCAGTTGCTTCTTGGTAGCGTTCTTCTGCATCGCGAATGGTGCTTAATATAGCTTCTTTGCGATTACTTAATATAGTAGTTAATGAAAGTAGATAATGAATTCTAAGTGTATTACTTAACTTAGATATATTATCTCTTCCCAAACCGGACATGAATCTATTTAATTCATCCGGCTCTCATGATCAGCTAGCCTAGTAATCTTCCTTCTTTATTTTAAAGAGGTTAAAGAATTTGTTATAATTTATATATTTCTTGAAATAACTACTATACTCATATTAGCTGAACCTGTCCTTCATTCGATATTCGATTTCAGGACTCTCTTGATACGGGGTATAAACCCTATCAACACGGTTGTTTTCCTTGAATAACTATAATAATCTTTAGGTTGTCTACTCAGCATTGTCATAATAATAATTATTACTTTCTGGAAAATCCTGACTGCAAAATTTCTATCTACAAAAAAAAATTTTTACATAAATTCGGAACGAGTGTTATGTACCGAAAAGATCTCCAATAATATCAATCATTCATAATGATTAACATTCTATGCTCATAAAGCTCCAGTAATGCTTAGACTTTAAGTAATATAACTTTAACCTATTGGAAAAATTTCCCATTCTAAGAAACTATTAAATGAATTATTCGCTAAGTTTCTTATTCCCCGAAATGCTTCTTTCCCCACAAAGATTACTCTTTGTAAGTAATTCGATGGGATTATACACTTATTAGTCAGTGTATAACTGATTTTGAATATCAGTAACGTTATTCAAGTATTCATCCCGCACACACTCCCTTGCCAAAGTAGCCTAATAAACCAATCACTACTGCTAGATTAATCAAATTTGTATCTAACAAATCCGTATTTACACCCAAACCTTCTGCTAGAGCCCAATCATTCAATGAAGCAATCAAGTCAATTGCTCTGTTCATACTCTATTTCTCCCATAAGTTCGGTTTTGTGCATGATGTTTCTTGTATAAGATTTTAATATAGTTATCTAATATCTTATTAACCTGACAACTTTTACCTCTCTTATTCTCTTATACTTTATTTATTTGTACCTATGTAAATAAATATTTTTTTACGAAATTATCGTTTCATAAATATTGAAGAAATCCTTTCAGTTTTTCTTGACTACAGCTGATAAAAACGCTGATGCCGATTTATATGATTCCTTGTTATTTATAGACTAACTAAAATAGTTATGTGTATTAATAACAAAAAAATATAATCGGCATCGGCATAGAAATTGATTCTTAGTCTTTGTTTACTACAAGGTCTATATGATATAAGTCAAGCAAGAATAAGATTCAATCAATCATTTAAGACAGAAAAAAGTTCTATTTAGCTATCTAGTAAAGCTAGAATAAGATCTTGATTTATGTTCTTAAACAAAAGGATTTGCAAATAGTAGAGCCAAAGCTACTACTAATCCATAAATGGTTAGAGCTTCCATGAATGCCAAACTTAATAACAAAGTACCACGAATTTTACCTTCAGCTTCTGGTTGTCTAGCAATACCTTCTACAGCTTGTCCAGCAGCAGTTCCTTGTCCAATACCAGGACCAATAGAAGCTAAACCTACAGCCAAACCAGCAGCAATTACAGAAGCAGCAGAGATTAAAGGGTTCATCACTTTCTCCTTCAATTAAAACAAAAGAAGATGATGCATAATTGCACGAATCTTCCACGCTTGCTTTAATGTCTTAACATTGATTACAAGCAATTCTTAACTCATGATGTCTCTTGGATGTGATAGTAGCACAAAAGCATAGAAATATTCCAACTATCTATCTTGTTATACCAGCTACATCCATTTTTAGCAATTGGATCTTCTATAAATTGCTATGATTTCTAATCAATATTTTTTCTTTGTTATCAATACATTTTGATTGAAAATCTATGTAATTAAAAAAAATACTAAATTTGTGAACTAAATATAGCGAAGAAGTATTGTAGGCCAAAATCATATTTATATATATACCAAACATGATTTTTTCACTTTTTTAAAAAAAAGATTATATGTATACAAATATCTGAAATTTTATCAATATTATAAATTAGACTTCTCTCAAATGAGAGAATTTATCAAAAACTAATAAGAAAGTGTCCTGATAATAAATATTTTGTTTTACCAACTTGATTTAGTAACACCTGGTAATAAACAAGCATGTGCCATTTCACGTAGAACATGTCTGGAAAGTCCAAAATCACGATAAACAGATTTAGGTCTTCCTGTGACAAAACAACGTCGTTGTATTCTTGTAGGTGCACTATTGCGAGGAAGAGATTGTAATTCTCTATGCAATCTACACTTCTCATCTATGGATACAGCTTGTTTTATCTGATTTTTTAAAGTTTGACGACGATCATAATATTTTAATGACAATGCTTGACGTTTTTTATCTCTCTCAATAATACTTTTTTTTGCCATAAGTAAATGAATAAATTATAAAATAAATAGACAAACTTAATTATAAGATTTATCTAAATAATACAAAGATTTTTCCCCTACCCCCAGAAAAAATTCAAAATCTAAGGGTAGAGAAATAATTAGATAGAAAGATTAGAAAAAACTAATCTTTACTAATATTTATTAACCAAATTTACCTGAAGTAGATGCAATTAGGAAAGCTGCATAGGTAAATACATAACCTACAGAAAAATGAGCTAATCCCACTAATCTAGCTTGTACAATAGATAAAGCAACAGGTTTATCTTTCCAGCGTACAAGGTTAGCCAAAGGAGTACGCTCGTGAGCCCACGCTAATGTCTCAATTAATTCTTGCCAATAACCACGCCAAGAAATCAAGAACATAAAACCTGTAGCCCAAACAAGGTGTCCAAATAAGAACATCCAAGCCCATACTGATAGACTATTCATTCCAAATGGATTATATCCATTGATTAACTGAGATGAATTTAACCACAAGTAGTCTCTTAACCATCCCATGATATAAGTAGAAGATTCGTTAAACTGTGCTACATTACCTTGCCATAAAGTAATATGTTTCCAATGCCAATAGAAAGTTACCCAACCAATGGTGTTTAACATCCAGAATACAGCTAGATAAAAAGCATCATAAGCAGATATGTCACAAGTACCACCTCGTCCTGGACCATCACAAGGGAAACTAAATCCAAATTCTTTCTTGTCAGGCATTAATTTGGATCCACGAGCATCTAGAGCTCCTTTAACCAGAATAAGAGTTGTAGTATGTAAACCTAAAGCAATTGCATGGTGAACTAAGAAATCGCCAGGTCCAATAGTTAAAAATAAAGAATTACTGTTACTATTGATAGCATCTAACCAACCTGGTAACCACAAGTTTTGACCTGCAGTTAAAGCTACACTAGAACCAGAAGAAAGCAATACATCAAAACCATATAATGCTTTCCCATGACTAGCTTGAATCCACTGGGCAAATACAGGTTCGATTAAAATTTGTTTTTCTGGAGTTCCAAAAGCAAGCATGCCATCATTATGAACATATAAGCCAAGTGTATGGAAACCTAAAAATAAACTAACCCAGCTTAAATGAGAGATGATAGCTTCTTTATGTTCCAGCATTCTAGCTAAAACGTTATCTTTGTTTTGCTCCGGATTGTAATCTCTAATAAAGAAAATAGCTCCATGAGCAAAAGCTCCTGTCATGATAAATCCAGCAATATATTGATGATGAGTATATAGTGCTGCTTGGGTTGTGAAATCTTGAGCAAGGAATGCATACGGAGGCAAAGAATACATGTGCTGAGCTACAAGAGAAGTAATAACACCTGTACAAGCTAATGCAAGACCTAATTGGAAATGCAAAGAATTGTTAATTGTGTCATATAAACCTTGATGACCACGACCTAAACGACCACCTGGAGCTGTGTGTGTTTCTAAAATTTCTTTAATACTATGACCAATACCAAAATTAGTACGGTACATATGTCCAGCAACAATAAACAATACAGCAATCGCTAAATGATGATGAGCTATATCAGTTAACCAAAGACTTTGAGTTTGTGGGTGAAAACCTCCTAAGAAAGTTAGGATAGCAGTTCCAGCCCCTTCCGAAGTTGCAAATAAATGACTACTAGAATCTGGATTTTGTGCATATACGCTCCATTGACCTGCAAAGAAAGGTGCTAACCCTTCTGGATGAGGAGCTGTAGACAAGAAATTGTCCCAGCCTACATGTTGTCCTCTAGATGCAGGAATAGCTACGTGTACCAAATGTCCACTCCAAGCTAAAGAACTGACTCCAAATAAACCAGATAAATGGTGGTTTAGACGAGATTCAGCATTTTTAAACCAGGATACACTAGGTTGCCATTGTGGTTGCAAATGTAACCAGCCAGCTAGTAAAGAAAGAGAAGCTAATACTAATAAAAATAACGCTCCTGTGTAAAGTTCTTGGTTAGTACGTAAACCAATAGTGTACCACCATTGATAAACTCCAGAATAAGAAATATTTACAGGACCAGAAGCACCACCACGGGTAAAAGCTTCTACCGCTGGTTGTCCAAAATGAGGATCCCAAATTGCATGAGCAATAGGACGTACATGAAGTGGATCTTGAGACCATACTTCAAAGTTACCTTGCCATGCTACATGGAATAAATTCCCTGAGGTCCATAAAAAGATAACTGCTAATTGGCCAAAATGAGAAGCAAAAATTCTTTGGTATAGCAATTCTTCAGTGATATCATCATGACTTTCGAAATCATGTGCAGTAGCAATACCATACCAAATACGGCGAGTGGTTGGGTCTTGGGATAGGCCCTGGCTGAACTTTGGAAATCTTGATGCCATAATGCTTTCAAACCCTCCTAGCCATTATCCTACAGAAATAATTCTTGCTAGGAAGAATGCCCATGTTGTGACAATCCCACCCAGAAGGTAATGAGCTACTCCTACAGCACGCCCTTGAGTAATACTCAGAGCTCGAGGCTGGATAGCAGGTGCAACTTTCAATTTGTTATGAGCCCATACAATAGACTCGATTAATTCTTGCCAATAACCACGGCCACTGAACAAGAACATCAAACTAAATGCCCATACAAAATGAGCGCCTAGGAAAAGTAAACCATATGCAGATAGAGAAGATCCATAAGATTGGATTACTTGAGATGCTTGTGCCCATAAGAAATCGCGTAACCAACCATTAATAGTGGTTGCACTTTGAGCAAAGTTTCCTCCTGTAATATGAGATACTCCTTTATCGGTTACAGTTCCCCATACATCTGATTGCATTTTCCAACTAAAATGAAAAATTACTACAGAAATTGAGTTATACATCCAAAACAGACCTAAGAACACATGGTCCCAAGCAGATACTTGACAAGTACCACCTCGTCCTGGACCGTCACAAGGGAAACGGAAACCCAGGTTAGCTTTATCTGGAATTAAGCGAGAACTACGTGCAAATAGAACTCCTTTCAACAAGATCAAAACAGTAACATGGATAGTAAAAGCATGAATATGGTGAACTAAGAAATCTGCAGTTCCTAATGGAATCGGTAGCATTGCTACTTTACCACCTACTGCAACTAAATCAGCTCCACCCCAACTTACACTAGTAGCTGCTGCTGCATTAGGTGCAGTAAAACCAGGTGCTGCTGCATGTGTATTTTGTATCCACTGAGCAAATACAGGTTGCAATTGAATAGCTGTATCAGAGAACATATCTTGAGGACGTCCAAGAGCACTCATAGTATCATTATGGATATATAATCCAAAACTATGAAATCCTAAAAAGATACATACCCAGTTTAGATGAGAAATAATTGCATCACGATGACGCAAAACTCGATCTAACAAGTTATTATATTGAGTAGTTGGATCATAATCTCTTACCAAATAAATAGCAGCATGAGCACCAGCTCCTACAATACAGAATCCTCCAATCCATGTATGATGGGTAAATATGGATAACTGAGTTCCATAATCAGTTGCTAAATAAGGATAAGGAGGCATTGCATACATATGATGTGCGATGATAATGGTCAAAGAACCTAAAGTAGCTAAGTTCCATGCCAACTGAGCATGCCAAGAAGTAGTAAAAATCTCATACAAACCTTTATGACCTTCGCCAGTTAAAGGACCTTTGTGAGCTTCTAAAATTTCTTTCATGCTGTGACCAATTCCCCAATTGGTTCTATACATATGACCTGCTATCAGGAAAAGAACTGCGATAGCTAAGTGATGATGAGCTGTATCAGTTAACCACAAGCCTCCTGTAACTGGGTTTAACCCTCCACGGAAAGTTAAAAAATCAGAATATGCTGCCCAATCTAAGGTAAAGAAAGGAGTTAATCCTTTTGCAAAGCTAGGATATAACTGAGCTAATAAATCACGATTCAAAATGAATTCATGAGGTAATGGGATTTCTTTAGGATCAACACCTGCATCTAGTAACTGATTAATAGGCAAAGATACATGAATTTGATGACCAGCCCAACCTAAAGATCCTAGTCCTAACAAACCACCTAAATGGTGGTTTAACATAGATTCCGCATCTTGGAACCAAGCTAATTTAGGTGCTGCCTTATGATAGTGGAACCAACCAGCTATTAAGGTTAAAGCTGCAACAATCAAACCACCAATTGCGGTAGTATATAGTTGCAATTCACTAGTAATACCGGAAGCACGCCAAATTTGAAAGAAACCAGAGGTAACTTGAACCCCTTGGAAACCTCCACCTACGTCACCATTTAAAATCTCTTGTCCAACAATAGGCCACACTACTTGAGCACTAGGTTTAATATGAGTTGGATCACTTAGCCATGCTTCGTAATTAGAGAAACGTGCTCCATGGAAATACATTCCACTTACCCAAACTAATACAACAGCTAAATGACCAAAATGAGCACTAAAAATTTTACGAGAGATTTCTTCTAGATCGCTAGTATGGCTATCAAAATCGTGAACATCAGCATGAAGATTCCAAATCCAAGTAGTTGTACTAGGACCTTTTGCTAAAGTACGAGAGAAATGACCTGGTTTAGCCCACTTTTCAAAAGAGGTTTTTACAGGATCATTGTCTACCACAATCTTGACTTCTGATTCTGGTGAACGAATAGTCATTGAGATTCTCCTCTCTTCAGACGAGGCACAGGGAATATCTACCCATAATAATAAGTCAGTTTCTGAGAGAGCAATATAAAAAATGCTCACTTTATGAAGTTTGCAACTAGAACAACTATAATACAGAAACTACTCAAGGCAGATTCCTGAATATATTATGACATATGTTTCTAGTGCTTAATGGACCTTTTGCGTCAAGGAAAAATCCTATGATACTGACTTGTGTTAATATATGATATATTATCAATATATGAGTATACAATACGAAAAAAGTTATAACAAAATATATTTTTTTACTTATTTATAATAAATTTGGAATTTAATAAAATACATGTAATAATACAATAAAATCTAAACAGGTAAGTTTTGGTTTATAAGATAAATTGTACTGAGAACACTTGTTTCTATAATCAGAGAGAGTTAATATTAACATTTAGGAATCTATCATCAAATATTCTACAAATATTGAGTTCAATTACTATGTTGAAATAAAAAATCTTTGATTTTTTATAGTTTGTTAATAAATATAAGAAAATTCTATGTTTTTTTCAAATACATTTGAAACACATGACTTGTATCATGCAATACTTCTAGTATAGATATGATAATGTTATCTTTTGATTGAAAAGAAGATGTATTTCTTATCTATGTTAGGGTTGTATATGAGAAAAAACAATCCTTAATTATATATTATTTAAAGAAATTTGAGGAGTACCATAGTCGTGATGCTCTCCATAAAAAATTAGTATAATATTTGTAGTAGATAATTAAAATATTTTTTATGAGATTGAGCAATATGGCATCTCTTAATTGTCAACACGCTAAATTGGAGTATTACAGTCATGATTATTTTTTTCCAACTAGCTCTATTTGCATTAGTTGCTCTTTCTTTTTTATTGGTCATTGGTGTACCTGTAGTGCTTGCTTTACCAGATGGATGGTCTAGCAGTAAGAACACTATTTTTTCTGGTGTTTCTTTATGGATCGGTCTAGTATTCTTAGTTGGAATTTTGAATTCTTTTATATCATAATGTAAAAATCTCTTTTGAATAGTCAAAAGAGATTCATCTTTTCGAACACTACTATATAGTAGTGTTCGAAAAGATAATTTTTTTTTTCTTTGCACAACAATTTATAGACAAATTTGTCTATAAAAAATTCTTATATCAATAAGATCTTTTCTAATTAAGATTTTCGAATATTCTGTTCCAGCAGAGATTATTTCAAGTATATGTTTTGTAGTAAAAAAACTTCTTATGACTATAAGGGCTTGTAGCTCAGTGGATTAGAGCATATGGTTCCGAACCATAAGGCCAAGGGTTCAAGTCCCTTCTTGCCCATATTAATAAAATTTTTGTCAGAATTTTTAACAATATTTTTATCCAATTTTTATGTTATGATATTTGACTATATGCATCTATGTTGTAATATAAATCAAATCATCTTATTGTATTATTGATAGTATTTTAAACTTCTATTTATTTTTTAAATATACTTTGTCCAATTTTCAAATATATTTATTGTGACCAATAATGAAATAAAGATTCTTATGTAAAGGGGGGTTTTTTATGTCCTTAGTAGATTGGTTTGAAGAAAAACGACGATTAAAATTGTTAACAACTCCAAAACCCAAATATCCTGAATCTGATCCTAGTGAAGGATTATGGACACAATGTGATAACTGTGAAAGCATGTTATATGTGAGATTCTTAAAACAAAATCAAAGAATTTGTGAGGAATGTGGTTATCACCTTGAAATGAATAGTACAGAGAGAATTGAACTTCTTATTGATCCTGGCACTTGGCAACCAATGGATGAAGATCTATTACCTTGTGATGTACTTGAATTTGTGGATGAAAAGGCATACAAGGACCGCATAGAAGAAACTCAACTACGTACAGGACTTACAGATGCAGTTCAAACTGGCATAGGAGAACTTAATGGAACTCCAATAGCTTTAGGAGTCATGGATTTCCAATTTATGGGAGGCAGTATGGGATCAGTAGTTGGTGAAAAACTAACTCGTCTTATTGAATATGCTACCGCGAAACGTTTGCCATTAATCATTGTGTGTGCCTCTGGAGGCGCACGGATGCAAGAAGGGACTTTAAGTCTCATGCAAATGGCAAAAATTGCTTCTGTATTACAAATTCATCAAGTTCAGCAAGGACTACTTTACATATCTATTCTGACTTATCCTACTACAGGTGGAGTTACTGCTAGTTTTGGAATGTTAGGCGATATCAATATAGCAGAACCTAAAGCTTATATTGCTTTTGCTGGCAAACGTGTTATTGAACAAACTTTGCGACAAGAAGTCCCTGATGGTTTCCAAGTTGCTGAGTCATTATTAGATCATGGCTTATTAGACCTAATTGTTCCTCGAGGTATTTTAAAAGGAGTATTAGGAGAATTATTTGAATTATATAAATCTGCTCCTTGCAAGTCTTTAGGATAAAGTTAACAAAATATTTTTTCTTTATCTAATATATAGATGTTGTCTATCATACAGAGTTATGATATACTAGCCCCTTAGGAGCTAGTTATAAAACTAGCACTTTTCTGGTGATCTTATCTTTTCCTAACAGGAAACTAACCTAAATATAAATAGGGAATACCTGAAATATTAGGAATATATGATATATTTTAACATTTCTCTATTTCTAAAAGTTTTTGTTGATAAGACACGGATTTCCATATTAGATATTTGAGAATTTACTTTGTGTTTTTTTATAACCAAAGCATTAAACGAGGAAATAAATCTCATGAGTCTACCTTCTATCTTGGTTCCTTTTGTAGGTTTAGTATTTCCAGCTCTAGCAATAACTACTCTGTTCTTGTTTATTGAACGAGACGAAATCGTATAATTTGCTGTATATTGAAAATACGTATTGACTATATTATTTAATATATAAAATGATTACGATCTCCTCGTATAGAAAGAGGAGATCGTTCTTTCTCTGCTAGACATTTTATATAAATACAGTATATATAACGAATGTCATTTAAAAAAAAATAAAATTCCTTTTAAAAAAAAATCTCAAATAAAGGAAACGTAAGGTTTGATATTGAATGAATTTATTGATATTACCTATAGTATCTATATTATAGTCTATTCTATTGAAAGTTTGATATAACCCTAGGAAGTCATGTTTTATAGAGAAATTAGAATATATCAATTCAATGATTAAATCTTTTTTTTTATATTGACTGTCTTCATATACTGAGATATGATCAAGCATTTAATCAACGTACAAATTGCCTTGCTGCGCTAAAGGTATCTTGGTTATACTTACTTAGCATGTTTTGCAAATACTCTTAGTATAATACCACCTTACAAGGCAGATAGGAGAGAGCTGAATAGCTCAATACACATTCTAAAAGATTTATATTACGTGCCTTGTCTTTACATACGGAGCTAGCCATGTCTGGGAATACGGGAGAGCGTCCCTTTGTCGATATAATTACCAGTATTCGTTACTGGGTCATCCATAGCATTACAATCCCTTCCCTATTTATAGCGGGTTGGTTGTTCGTTAGTACAGGTCTAGCTTATGACGTATTCGGAAGTCCTCGTCCAAACGAATACTTTACCGAAAGCCGCCAAGAAGTTCCATTGATCACTGACCGTTTTAATTCTCTAGAACAACTAGATGAATTTACCAGATCGCTATAGGAGATATTAAATGACTATCGAAAGAACTTATCCCATTTTTACGGTTAGATGGCTGGCTATTCATGGGCTAGCTGTACCTACAGTTTTCTTTTTAGGCTCTATTACAGCAATGCAATTTATTCAAAGGTAAGCTCTTTATAAAGCGCACAATTATGACACAACCAAACCCAAACAAGCAAAGCGTTGAATTAAACCGTACTAGTCTATTTTGGGGACTATTATTAATCTTCGTACTTGCAGTCCTATTTTCTAGTTATTTCTTTAACTAATTTTCATGTTTTCATTACCTTATTTGGATTTAAAACATTTCATTATTTTTTACTTGCGACTGTCATTATCTGGAGTCAAGACCTCCAATGCACATTTGAAGGGAGTATCACAGATGTCTAACGTTGGAACTACAGGAAGAATTCCGTTGTGGTTGGTAGGAACAGTAGCAGGCCTTGCTGTCATCACTATAGTAGGCATATTCTTTTATGGCTCTTATTCTGGTTTAGGTTCATCCCTTTAAAAATGAATAGAGAAGAATCATATGATTTAACTTCATTTCTTTATAAATGAAGTTAATTTTTTTATAGCTATTGAAGAATCACTGAAAATATATTTCCCCCTAGGGGATTCCCCTAGGGGAATCCCTAATAACTCACTTGAGAGAAATATAAACTTGTATATCTTACATTTCGATTTTTTGTGTTAACAAAATATTTAGCAATTCTTCATCTTTCATTATTTGAAGACATCTTCGAGATAATTGAAAATATTGTTTGTTATAAGCAATTTTCGCCACTAAAGGATAAAACTTTTTGGCTTTCCAATTATGACGATCTCGCAAGTTTCTAAAAAGATTAACAAGATTGTTATTGTCTAAAAATAAATGATTAGAAAAAGAACACCCGCTCTTTGATGTTAGATTTAGTTTGCTTTGTTCTACTCCCATTTTGATAAATATTTCTATAAGTTTCTTGTCTATCTTTTTTAATGGTTTGAATAAGTTTTCTTCTTCTATATTATATATATTCTTGATCGAAATATAATTTTGATCGATATATTTTACAGTATTTTTTATATCTTTTAAAATATTTAAGTTTTTAGAAAGAAAAGTTTCATAAGTTTTTAAATCATGTATATTATTTACGATTTCAATCTTATTTAATAAACTAATTTCTGATTCTCCCAGAAGATCATCAATTATACGATGCCCCGACAAATAAAAATGCACTCGAAATGCATAATATAAATTTTTTTTTACCTGCCGAGACATACTTTTGCATATAGATGCTATTTTTGGGTCTCCTAAATATTCTGCTGTATAAGCTAAGGAAGGAATAATATAAGAATATTCAAAAGTCTCTAAAAATAAACATTTTATGATTACATTATTCAAAGATACATAACTCAGTTTCAAACTCATTGGGAAAAACAATACGATCACTTATAGAAAAAATCAAACGCTTCCTGTGATTTTTCACATTTCTCATCAACTTAGTTTCTTTAAAAATTCATTTCAGCAAGCTGTACTTTCTCAAATTGTTTCTTTTTCAAAACTAAGAAAATTTGTGTTAAAACTACAGATGCACAAAATACCAGAAGTCCTTGAATTCTTAATGGATCTTGAAGCACTATTGCGCCGTCTGCTTGTCCAAATCCACCTACATTAGGATTATTAGTTAATGGTTGATCTACTTTGACTGATTCACCTTCGGAAACAATCAATTCTAATCCACGAGGAATAATATCAATTACTGTATTTTCATTTCCTGTGTCAATAGTAACTTCATAACCACCTTTCTTTTGACGAGTAATTTGAGTTATTTGTCCTGATGCAGAAGCATTATAAACTGTATTATTGCTTTTCTGTCCAGTAGGATAGAGTTGTCCTCGGCCTCTGTTACCACCTACATAAATTGGATATTTTAAGAAAGCTGCTTCTTTATTTGTAGTTGGGTCAGGAGACAATATAGGAAATACTAGTTCACTATATTGACTACCAGGAACAGGTCCTACGACAATAATATTTTGTCTATCAGGACTATAAGATTGAAAATATATATTTCCAATTTTTTCTTTTAATTCTGGAGGAATACGATCCGCAGGTGCTAATTGAAATCCCTCAGGCAAGATTAAAACAGCTCCTACATTAAGACCTCCTTTCTTACCATTTGCAAGCACTTGTTTCACTTGTTTATCATATGGAATTTTCACAACTGCTTCAAAAACAGTATCCGGTAACACTGCTTGTGGAACTTCTAAATCCACTGGTTTTTTTGCTAAATGACAATTGGCGCATACAATACGCCCAGTTGCTTCTCTTGGATTCTCATAATTTTGCTGTGCAAAGATCGGATAGGCTTCCGCACTCAATGGAGAAATCATAGTAATAGCGATAGCTAAGATTGAGATTGATAACCCTACCCATCTTCGTACATATTGACAAGTATATCTTTTTTGCATGGTCTGATTATATCTTCAACAATTTGTAGTGAATAATCACTAATTAGACTGTAATTATTCATAACTCTTTTACTATGGTAACTATAAATACAACAAACCCAAAGTGGTTCTTCTAAATTTTAGAAACATATATAACTAATTATGACTTAATATAACAAAATCTACATTGTGGTAAGTAAATAAATGATAAAATTGGTATAAGTAGTATATGTCTGACTGAAAACAAATATAATTTGGTTGACATATCTTTTCCTGTATGTAATAATAACATGCAACAAGCTTAATATTAGCTTGGGGAATAAATTATTATTTTAAAAACAAGATTTACCATGACCGCTACTCTAGAAAGACGCGAAAGCGCAAGCCTATGGGGTCGCTTCTGCGACTGGATTACCAGCACTGACAACCGTCTTTATATCGGTTGGTTCGGCGTATTGATGATCCCTCTTCTTTTAACTGCAACTTCTGTATTCATCATTGCTTTCATCGCAGCTCCTCCAGTAGATATCGATGGTATCCGTGAACCTGTTGCTGGTTCTCTTTTATACGGAAACAACATCATTTCTGGTGCTATCATCCCTACTTCTGCAGCAATCGGTTTGCATTTCTATCCTATCTGGGAAGCTGCTTCTGTTGATGAATGGTTATACAATGGTGGTCCTTACGAGTTTATCGTTCTTCATTTCCTTCTTGGTGTAGCTTGCTACATGGGTCGTGAATGGGAACTTAGCTTCCGTTTAGGTATGCGTCCTTGGATCGCTGTTGCATACTCTGCTCCTGTTGCAGCTGCTACCGCTGTATTCTTGATCTACCCAATTGGTCAAGGAAGTTTCTCTGACGGTATGCCTTTAGGTATTTCTGGTACCTTCAACTTCATGATTGTGTTCCAAGCTGAACACAACATCTTGATGCACCCATTCCACATGCTAGGTGTGGCTGGTGTTTTCGGCGGCTCTCTATTTAGCGCAATGCATGGTTCCTTGGTAACTTCCAGTTTAATCCGTGAAACTACTGAAAACGAATCTGCTAACGCAGGTTACAAATTCGGTCAAGAAGTTGAAACTTACAACATCGTAGCTGCTCACGGCTATTTTGGAAGACTAATTTTCCAATATGCTAGTTTCAACAACTCTCGTTCTTTACACTTCTTCTTAGCTGCTTGGCCTGTAGTTGGTATTTGGTTTACTGCTTTAGGTATCAGCACTATGGCTTTCAACTTAAATGGTTTCAACTTTAACCAGTCTGTAGTTGACAGTCAAGGTCGTGTAATCAACACTTGGGCTGACATCATCAACCGTGCTAACCTAGGTATGGAAGTTATGCATGAGCGTAATGCTCACAACTTCCCTCTAGATCTAGCTTCTGTTGAAGCTCCTTCTGTTAACGCTTAATTCTCAGAAGAGTAACAAGAAGTCAATTCTAGTATAAAGTAATTATTTATATGGGCGCACTGCGCCCATATAAATATTTATAAACTCTTGTACTAAAAAAGAACTACGAAACAAAAAGAACCAAAAACATCTGTAATATATAATTCCATACCCGGGAAACTGGTTGTATTTGAATCCAGATACAGTTTTAAACAAAACTACTGATAACCATTATGAAAAAATTATGAGAAGTAAGTTGTGTTTCGACGAGGATATTTTCTACCTATTTCTTAATATACATGATAAGATATCCATAAAAAAAGAAAAAAACTTTTTTTTTTATCAGGATACGAAATTGATGTATTATAAGTTAACTTATACTTTATCTGAATTTCTCCTTCCTCATTGTACATTCAATTCATTATATACACAGTCTATTAAGCTGAGATGTTACTTAAAAAACTTGTATTTTTCAGTAAAGACAGCATTTCACTTCAAAAGATCGAATATGGCCTAATCGAAAGTAGCTTGTCTAGTGAATCATTTGGAAAAATAAACATTATGGGTTTATGGTTTTCCTCAGTTTGATAATATGAGGCGGAAAATGACGTCATGTTGGTTATAGAAAATTTATGTTTTTCTTGAAAAAGTTTCTGTATGGATATATTCTGTATTTCACTACATATTTTTAATACAATAAAACATTAATAGTGACATGTTGAGAAAGTACATAAAAATTTTTTTCAAAAAATCAGACTAAGTTATAAGATTCACTATCTGATCATATTTTTTTTTATATGTTTATAAAATTATGGTCTTTTGACAAAGAATACTAGTATTCTTTGTCAAAAGACCATGCACGTTAAACAGTTAACAATAAAAGCTAGAATACCGAAAAAAAATTTTTATCGGAATATTCCAGTTTAAACAGTTTTAGTTTAGAGGATTCATAAATAGAACAGGTTCTGTATCTCTATCAATTCCTTTCTCAAAACCAGCTGCAGCAGCACGTGCTCTTCCTGCATGCCACAAATGAGCTATAAAGAAAAAGAAACCTAAAACGAAATGAGAAGTAGATAGCCAACTACGAGGAGAAACATAGTTCACCGCATTAATTTCTGTAGCTACACCACCTACAGAGTTCAAAGAACCCAAAGGAGCATGAGTCATATATTCTGCAGAGCGTCTTTCTTGCCAAGGCTGAATATCTTTCTTCAATTTAGCAAGATCAAGACCATTAGGTCCTCTTAAAGGTTCTAGCCATGGAGCACGAAGATCCCAAAAACGCATGGTTTCTCCACCAAAAATAATTTCTCCAGTAGGAGATCTCATTAAATATTTACCTAAGCCAGTAGGACCTTGAGCAGAACCAATGTTAGCACCTAGACGTTGATCTCGAACTAAGAAAGTAAAAGCCTGAGCTTGAGAAGCTTCAGGTCCAGTAGGACCATAAAATTCACTTGGATATGCAGTATTGTTAAACCAAACAAAACAACAAGCAATGAATCCCATAGTAGCAATTGCACCCAAACTATAAGATAGATAAGCTTCACCAGACCATACAAAAGCACGACGAGCCCATGCAAATGGTTTGGTTAAGATATGCCAGATGCCACCAAAGATACAAATAGCACCTAACCAAACATGGCCTCCAATGATATCTTCCAAGTTATCTACACTAGTAATCCAACCTTCACCTCCAAATGGAGATTTTAATAGGTAACCAAAGATAACACCTGGATCAAGAGTGATGTTGCTAATTTTTCTTACATCTCCACCGCCTGGTGCCCAAGTATCATAAACACCACCAAACCAGACAGCTTTGAATACTAGTAACAATGCACCAGCACCTAACAAAATCAAATGAATACCCAAAATGGTAGTCATTTTGTTTTTGTCTTTCCATACATACCCAAAGAAAGGGAATGATTCTTCTAAAGTTTCTGGGCCAATTAGTGCATGATATACACCACCAAAACCCAAAACAGCAGAAGAAATAAGATGAAGAACTCCAGAAACGAAGTAAGGGAAAGTATCAATAACTTCTCCTCCTGGACCTACACCCCAACCCAATGTAGCCAAGTGAGGTAACAAGATTAAACCTTGTTCATACATAGGTTTTTCAGGCACAAAGTGAGCTACTTCGAACAAATTCATTGCTCCTGCCCAAAAAACGATTAATCCTGCATGAGCTACATGAGCACCTAACAATCTACCAGATAGATTAATTAATCGAGCATTACCAGCCCACCAAGCAAAACCGGTGGTTTCTTGGTCACGACCACCTACGGCCAAAGTTCCATTAAAGAGCGTTTCCACGGGGTAGAACCTCCTCGGGGAATACAAGGTTTTCATGAGGCTGATCTTGAGCTGCCATCCAAGCACGGATACCTTCGTTTAGAAGGATGTTCTTAGTATAGAAGGTTTCAAATTCAGGATCTTCTGCTGCACGGATTTCTTGAGAAACGAAGTCATATGCGCGTAAGTTTACAGCAAGCCCTACAACTCCAACTGCACTCATCCACAATCCAGTAACAGGTACAAACAACATAAAGAAGTGTAACCAGCGTTTGTTGGAGAAAGCAACCCCAAAAATTTGAGACCAGAATCGGTTTGCAGTAACCATGGAGTAAGTTTCTTCGGATTGAGTTGGGTTAAAAGCACGGAATGTGTTTGCACCATCTCCATCTTCAAATAGAGTGTTTTCTACTGTAGCACCATGGATTGCACAAAGTAGTGCAGCACCCAATACACCAGCTACGCCCATCATATGAAATGGGTTTAATGTCCAGTTGTGGAACCCTTGGAAAAATAAAATGAAGCGAAAAATAGCTGCTACACCAAAACTAGGTGCAAAAAACCATCCAGCTTGTCCCAAAGGATAAATCAAGAAAACAGATACAAAAATAGAAATAGGTCCAGTGAATGCAATTGCATTATAAGGACGTAACTGTACAGATCTAGCAATCTCAAACTGACGCAACATAAAACCAATCAGTCCAAAAGCACCATGAAAAGCTACAAAAGTCCAAAGACCACCCAGTTGACACCAACGAGTAAAGTCTCCTTGAGCTTCAGGTCCCCAAAGTAATAGCAAAGAATGTTCTAGGCTATTAGCAGGAGTAGAAACAGCAGCAGTTAGGAAGTTGCATCCTTCTAGATAAGAACTAGCTAAACCATGAGTATACCAAGAGGTTACAAAAGTAGTTCCTGTTAGCCAGCCACCTAACGCAAAGTAAGCGCAAGGAAATAGCAAAAGACCAGACCAACCCACAAATACAAAACGGTCTCTTCTTAGCCAGTCATCCATGCTGTCAAACAGACCTTTAGGCTGCTTGGAGGACTTTCCAATGGCTATAGTCATAAATCTTCTCCCATCCAACTATGTAGGTCATTGTTAAGCACCATTGCTCTAATTATTCGCGCCTATCCATACATCCATGCGAAGTATTTGCAAATACCTATAGCACAAAAATAATGCTATTGGCAATAGTTTCATAAGCAATTTGATCTTTCATAAGGTTGAAAAGATACAACCATTGCTATCAATCTATCTTAGACAAAGAGCTGGTTCGCTTTTCTTTTCTTCTTGCTTATTGTGCATCTCTCTTTCTACCTGAGTCAGGTTAATTAGGCAAGCCCTAAATCATATAATTAAAATAACCGACCTTGAGCAGACAAATACTTCTATTAATATATAAAAATAATATATTAATAGAAGTAAATCACTTCATCAAAATAGAACCAGAAAAAGAAAGTTTTCATTTCTATATTTACTTATAATAATAAAAAAATAGTTTAAAACTACTTATAAAAAAACACTTTTATGTGTAACCTTGTTCTAGTTTTTATTATGTTAATGTGCTCTATTATTTTCTATTACATCTTGTATGTATGATTGCTATGTGGTATGCTAGGTTGATGGCGGAGTAGAGCAGCCTGGTAGCTCGCAAGGCTCATAACCTTGAGGTCGCACGTTCAAATCATGCCTCCGCCCTAAAAATCAATCTTTGCTTTCACGCACCACAATTCTTTTTTATTCATTCATAGTATGATAGCTAACTACAATAGAAGGAGAAATACGATTTAAATGTCGAAAAATCCAGTATTTAAATACTGTGTCTAAAATTACAGGAAAAGTAGACACAAAACATGAAATAACATGTTTATTATGTGAAAAACCTAAATGTTCTAAAATAAAACCTATTAAAATTTCCCATCCATGTGGAGAATGGAACCCAATACATAGATCTGTTAGTAATAGAATAAAAAAAGCTTTCATTGTATCGCTTAAACTGTAAAAGACTTCTTGAACCCATGAGTTTAAAATAGTAAGTCTTTTTTTTCCAAATATAAATAAATATACTAATACAGAAAGTGAAATAAAATCTGTAAATAAATGTGATATGGTATGAATACTCTCTTGATTATATGTATTGACCAAATCAATAGTTTTGTTATGAATTTCGGCGGATAGATCTTGAGGTTGTTTGACTGAAGAATCATTCATAATAATATCTAACCATAACAATTCTTCTACTTCTTGTAATCTTTTCAATGCTTTTTCTTCTTGTGAAAAACTAAAAAAAACTTCAGATTGAGTAGTATTCCACCAATTTGCCACAACAGGTTCCAAAAAAAATAATTGAAACAAAAAAGATAGTAACCAAGGACATATTATTAGATATGCCATATATTGTAAAGAAGCGACAGCTTGATATTTAGCTAAACGAAATTCAGGCAATACCAAGGATGCAGATCGTCCTGCTAATTCAGTTTGAAATCGAGACAAAGTACGAGTAATCGAACGAGGCACAAGGCCAACAGATTCATAAGATATATCTTTATTTTTAGACACAACAGAAATAGTGTTTAAAGATACATTCTGTATATCTGAAGGATATTTAACTGTCCAATTATCATAAATCCAAGATTGCTTTTTTAAAATTTCAAGATCTCGCAAAGCTGTTTCTATCCATACTAATTTTCTAATAATATGTTTATCATTAGAACAAGTTCCAATGTTAATCTTGTCATAATACTTACTATTTATTTGATTGAAATATATTTCATTGCTATTACTAGGAAACAATAAGTGTTTTATAAAAGACCAAGTATCTATATTATTTTGAGAATCAGTATATACCAAATTTGTATCAATTCTTAAATTGTTTAATTCATTTAAATGATGAAATTGTTTTTTTTCAAAAATTGTAAATATACTCAAAAAATATCGACTCACTTTAAATTCTAATAATCCCCAATAAATTTGAGATGCAGAATAATTCAAAACAGCATCTACATATAAAGCTACTTTATACCAAGCACGTTTAGATGAAATACCTAGTGTATTTTTATAGGATAAATAATCTCTTTGAATATTCCGTACTTGTTTGCTAGCTCTATAAGCTTTGTTAAGACCACGATGGGGAGTATTAAAAATCCATCGACAAATTGGTGATTTATAACGTTGCATAATTATTTTATGGATTTCTAGTTTAAACCTTCGCAGCTTAGAAAAATAATTCTCAAAAAAATGATTTGTTTTGTCGTATATATAAATTATATATACGACAAAACAACCTTTAAAAACCTTCTATTGGAACTCTTAAGAAACGAGCTAACTGTGCAGCTTTTTCTTCCATCTCTCTTAAAGTTAAAGATTCTCCAATCTGAGTTAAAGGTATATCTTGTTGTCCTTTCAAGCGAAGAGAGATAATGCGGCGAGCACCTAGATTCTCTTTGACATCTACACGTATAGCTTGTACATCTTCTACTAAACATCGAATACGAATTCTGCGATTTTCTCCTGGGAACCCCCAGCGAAAAATAGATATGATGCCTTCTTTTCGATCAAATTCATTATATCCACTCCCAACACTCAAAAAAATTGCACACCAGAGATATATACTTAGAAATATAGCCGCAACACCATAAAAACACATAACCAATCCTTGTGGTGTAAACAAAATGGATTGAGATGGTAAAAAGAAAAACAGATCTGTCCCAAGATAACTCGAGACACCAACTATTAAAAATCCTACACCACCTAATAATACAACAGAAGCCCAAATAAAATTGCTAATTCTTTTAGAACCTACTACATGTTCCACCCATAAGGATTCTGATTGTATATTCATATAAACCTCTTTAATAACAACAGATAACAAAGTCTAAACAATCTCAATTCGTGAATTCTACAAAAATCATATATAAATTCATGTTTGAAATTTGAAAGTATCGGAATCGCTAACATAAAAATAGATACATAATGTCTTAAATAAATAAAATTAAGATAACATTACACTCAGAAAAAAATATAAACTGTTTTTAGTGTTTACTTAAACTAATGTTTAGATCTGCTGAGGACCTTACTGTAATTAAATTTATCTAAACTACAAAGCAATACCAATAGAAAATATTGCAAAAAATGAAATTATAATATAATGTTATGATGCTATAAGATCATAACTGTTTGTCATGATTTTGAATTTTATATATGGCATACCTGTCTCTAGTTTACAAACTTTGATATTAAAACTTGTGCAAACAAAACATATTGGCAAACATGTGTATTTTCACATTTATATTGGTAATAATTAACTTTAATATTAATTAATAAATCAGTTTTTGTATGCACTACATGTATTAAATCATTATATATATATTTATATAAATACAAGTTGTTAATAAAACACATGTTATAACAGATTTATTAACGTCGTAATAAAAATGTTATAATTCAAGCATGTATTAAGATTAAAAAAGATAAGTCTTTATAATTTCACACTTATTTTTATATTAGTTAAATTACAAATCAAATTGTATAATTGTTTTGCCTGTCATTAATCTGATATTAGCCCAAAATTTTTTATTAAAAGAAACAGAACCGAAAAGGAGTCAGTAGAGAATTTTCTACTCTCTATGTATACTAAAGCTGCTATTTTTTTTTATTAGGATTCTATTATGTTCACTATAATTAGCTACTTTGGTCTTTTATTAGCTGTATTGATATTTGCCATAGTACTCTTTGTTGGATTAAGTAAAATCCAACTTATTTAGTAGCTTATATCAATTTAAGTTGATTATTATTGAAGTCTATTAACAAATAATAGAACTTTATTCGCTCTCATTTAAAAATATTAATATATCACAGGAGTAACTACGAATGGTAGAACCTCTATTGTCTGGAATAGTGTTGGGTCTTATTCCCATAACTTTGGCTGGATTATTTGTCACTGCATATCTTCAATATCGTCGTGGTGATCAGTTAGATTTATAATTAGACAGCTGCTCATTTTCAAAATGAGCAGCTTCATTCACTAGATCACATTGTTTATTTCACAACTTATGTAATAGTAAAAAATAGTTAATTATAATTTCATAACAATTGTTCATTTAGAACTAAACACGCTCTGTAGGACTTGAACCTACGACATCAGGTTTTGGAGACCTGCGTTCTACCAACTGAACTAAGAGCGCTAAAAATATTCTAATTTTCTATTATTATTAGATTCAGAATATATTAATATATATGATTATCCCTTTTTTATGGGTTTTTGTGTAACATAAACATTGAAAAATTGATTTAACTTGTGGTAGGGTGGGGATGACAGGATTCGAACCTGCGACATTTTGTACCCAAAACAAACGCGCTACCAAGCTGCGCTACATCCCCCGCAAAGTTAACAGCATATATTTTATATATCTATATCTAGATTTACTAGTCATTAATCAAAAATTTAGTATTTTATCATAGCTTATAAAAATAATGTATATTGATATTATTAGCTGTAATCTAAATAGAAGTGTAGTTATAATCCATTCGATAACTTATATTGAAAATTCTAGCAATAGAAATCATATGAGAAAAGAAAACTAAGTAAAAATTCTTCATCCATATAACATTGTATTTATCTTCTAATACACTCTAGTAACAAAAAACTATTTTTTAGTATAAAACACGAATTATAGATTGTAACACGAAGTATAGATTATATATTGAGATATCAATATTTTTTTAATAAACAATATATTAACAATAAGTTTGATATTAGAATCATTTATTGCCTTAATCTGGTTTCTACTTGTTGACCAATATAATGTTTAGTTAGTGTATACTTGCTATGTAGTTATATCGAGAAGACAATATTAGATATAACTGATTAGCATTCTTGAAATAAAGAATGCATATATTTTGGAAGGAATAGGAGATTCTATCATGCAAGATGTAAAAACTTATCTTTCTACAGCCCCTGTATTGGCTGCATTGTGGTTTGGCATTTTGGCTGGGTTATTAATTGAAATTAACCGTTTCTTCCCAGATGCATTGGTACTGCCATTTGTATAAAGAAAATCATACTATTATTATTATAGTAAAGTGAAAATCTTTTTCATTGTAAAAATTGGTAAAGAGAAAAGACTGATTCTAAGTCAAACCTACATGAGATTATCATAAAAATAGATACATAACTCTAATCTTGAAATTATGGATAATGAATATTATGTATCTAATTTAAAAACTTGAATATTCATTTTTCAATACTAAAAATCAATCTATCTATTGTAAAGATTGATAAGAAATATATTGAGAATAATTATACCAATTATTCAGAGTTCAATCGACTATATATGATATAGTCGATTGAACTCTGAAATTGATTAATAAGTTTTTTCCTAATTAATTCATTTAGATAGGTAATCATATTCCTTATCTATTTTATTATTAGAATAACAAATTATTATTTATTATGTATTATTTATTATTCAAATTTTCAATCTACATTTATTAAGTCTAAAAAAATTATTGAGAATGTCATGGAAAAGTTTTTATAAAAACTCTCTATTAAGTTAGTTATAACTTGAATTATTATATCAATAAAAATATAAATTGTATTTTGACAAACTATTATGTGTTCATAAAATAAATTTCACACAATTTGTACTATAAGACAGAGGTAAATTATGGCTAAAAATAAAGATGTAAGAGTTACTATTACATTAGAATGTACGAATTGTGCTCAAAACATTAATAAGCGTTTTCCTGGTGTGTCCAGGTATACTACTCAGAAAAATCGTCGCAACACTCCTAATAGATTAGAATTAAAAAAATTCTGTCCTCATTGCGGCATACATACTCTACATAAAGAAATTAAGAAATAATAATAATAATCAATACATCCATTATGAAAAAATCTATCAATAGACCTAAAACATCTTCTCGACGTCGAAAAAAAACACCTATAAAACCAGGAGAAACTATTGATTATAAAAATGTTGGTTTATTGCGAAAGTTTATTAGTGAACAAGGAAAAATTTTATCTAGACGTGTGAATAGATTGACTTCCAAACAACAACGTGCAATGACAAGAGCAATTAAAACAGCTCGTATTTTAGCTTTATTACCATTTCTTAATAACGAAAGTTAATTTTTCATCTGAATAATAAAATAAATATATATGAGATTTATATAGAATTTTTTATTAATTATTGTAAATATAACAAATATCAATTGATACTAGAATCAATGTTGTCAAAATCAACATTTATAATATCAAATAAGTTATATCTGATGTTTATCATCATAAAAGATATATATATTGTTTCTAGTATGTATCATAAATTTTAAAACATAAACAAATCGGTTGTAGAATCTTAATAAATATATATGTGCTCTTGTTAGGCCTACGGCAACTAGCAAGAGCTTTCCAGACCGCTGGAATATTTAATATTTTCCAATTGGAAATAGTGACAGAATATTAAGCATCTTTTTCATTAATCTTGTTAAAAATTTGCACAAATGCATCATTATCTAGAACAGCAATTTGGGAAATCATTTTACGATTAAGACCAATCTTGTTTTTATATAATTGATGAATAAATTTACTATAAGAAATTCCTTTTTGACGGACTGCTGCATTCATACGCGTAATCCATAACTGTCTAAAATCTCTTTTTCGTCTTACTCTATCTCGAGAAGAAGATACTAGCGCTTTCATCGCTTGCTGATTTGCAGGTCGGAATAATCTTGAATGAGCACGTTTAAATCCTGCTGTTATGGCAAGAATACGATTGCGACGTCTTCTAGCTACGTAACCACGTTTAACTCTCGTCATATAAATATATTGTAAACAATAAAAAAAATATAAATCAAATTTTTGCAGAAGATGGCATTCCTCATGCACAAAATCTTCAATTAAATCTGTTAATCTGATATAAAAAAAGGACACTATCCATAGCGTTGACTTCTTTAGCCTTCCTAAACATGAATGTGTAAATTTAAGCAACTTCTCAAAAATTTCTAAGGAATACAACCTACTTTTGAGCACATTCATACATTACTTCGTTCCTATCGCTCTTCTTATAACGGTAAGGTTTTCTCTATACACTGGAGCAATTTAATATCTGAAAAAACAGACAAGAGTGCAACAGACATCTGGTACTAGATGCAATCTTTAGCTCTATTTAATTTCTAAAATTCCAAATAATTTATGGATCCATTTTAAAATCATCGCAGTGTTTTATTTCGAGAATTTGCTGGACAGCTAACCTTATGAATCCGTTCTTGCAATCAATATCATAATAATTTTCATAATAGAATTATTATCTATATATATATTTCTCGTTTCGCGGATTGATGGCTATTCACTACCGCGGAGAAACTGCTTTCCATCTTGCACTAAGACGATTGGATTTACACCAAAGAAAGCGATAAGTTACACTTATTGCTAAATAAGTGACAGATTTGACAATTTAAGCAATTAGGTTCTACTGACATTCCGATCCTAAACTTTACATCTTATTAATCTGAACGAATCACACATACACTCTAGTACATACACCCCTTCTTTGTGGGCAGCCTCGAAGAGCAGGAGACTTTGTTCTATTTTCTGCAGGTTGTCTGCTATTTCGAATCAATTGCTGAATTGTAGGCATAAATTAAATGTACAGAATTATTGAGTTTAGACATGTCATAACCACATTGTTTTATTACATCTAATCAAAATCAAAAATCTAAAATAAGTAAGTATAATCAATCATGATATTAATTTCTTTGCCAAGAAGTAGAGTTAGAATCATTCAATGTTATCTCTGGAGTAGATTCATTATCTGCTGCAACTAAATCAACAATTCCATATGCTTGAGCTTCTTGAGCAGACATAAATACATCTCTTTCCATATCTTCTGAAATTAACCACATTGGTTTACCAGTACGTTGTACATATACTCTTGTGATACAATCTCTAAGCTTCAAAACTTCTTCAGCTTCCATCATACATTCACCTGCTTGACCATCATAATAAGAACTAGCAGGTTGATGAATCATTACTCTAGCATGAGGCAAAGCAATACGTTTAGTAATTTCTCCTCCGGTTAAAATGAAAGACCCCATAGAAGCTGCTAACCCCATACAAATAGTATGGACATCTGGTACTACAAACTGCATAGCATCATATAATGCTATTCCTGCTAATACTGCTCCACCAGGAGAATTGATATACATATACATATCTTTAGTTTCATCTTCTCCATTTAGATACATCATAATCCCAATTAATTGGTTGACGATTTCATCATCTACATTTTGACCTAGAAACAAAATTCTTTCACGATAAAGTCGATTGTATATATCAACCCATACTGCTTCTTCTTCTCCAGGCAGTCTAAAAGGAACTTTTGGAACACCAATAGGCATAATTTTATAATTTTTGTTAAATTAATGTACTCCCCTATTTAACAATAGTACAATTGGTAACTATTGTTTTCTCTAAGTACCTGTATATAGTATCTTGGATGTTTTTCAGATATTTTATTTCTCTATTGATAAAAAATAGAAGATCTAATGAAATAGGAATTGAATAATATGAAGTAAATCCTAAATTATATTAGATTACTGATTCAGTTATTCAGTTATGGAAAAATGAAAATAGTAAAAAAAATAATTATATACAGGACAAAATAAATGGTTAGATTATCTCTTTTTATTTTACACTAATTTTTTTTTAAATGGAACTATTTGTGTGTTGTTATGAAAACAAAGAGATGCTACAATAAGTCTAGATATATTAAGAACCAAAGAGATCTTGTTGTTTATCATATACTAATAATATTGGCTATGGGGAAAAATCCTTGGGATATAGTAAAGGAATAGTCAGTACAACAGATTCTCTTAGTGCGAGAGAGTTACAGAGTGTCTAATTCTTTCTGAGAAAGAGGTGTTACCTATGGGTTTACCTTGGTATCGTGTTCATACAGTTGTTTTGAATGATCCGGGTCGTTTGATTGCTGTGCATATAATGCATACCGCTCTAGTTTCTGGATGGGCTGGTTCTATGGCTTTATACGAACTAGCAGTGTTTGATCCTTCTGATCCTGTACTTGATCCAATGTGGAGACAAGGTCTGTTTGTTATTCCTTTTATCACCCGATTAGGAGTAACTAAATCATGGGGAGGTTGGAGCATTACTGGTGAAACCGTATCTAATCCAGGCCTATGGAGTTATGAAGGAGTTGCAGCTGTTCATATCGTCTTATCTGGGTTGTTGTTCTTAGCAGCAATTTGGCATTGGGTTTATTGGGATCTTGAGCTATTCCGTGATGAAAGAACTGGAAAACCTTCTTTAGATCTACCTAAGATTTTTGGAATCCATCTTTTCCTTTCTGGAGTGCTTTGTTTTAGTTTCGGAGCATTTCATGTCACTGGTTTATTTGGACCTGGTATCTGGGTATCTGATCCATATGGATTAACTGGTGCAGTACAACCTGTATCTCCAGCATGGGGAGCAGAAGGGTTTGATCCTTTCAATCCAGGTGGAATTGCATCACATCACATTGCAGCAGGTATTTTAGGTATATTAGCAGGTTTATTTCATTTAAGTGTGCGTCCACCTCAACGTCTATATAAAGCGCTGCGTATGGGGAATGTAGAGACTGTACTTTCTAGCAGTATCGCTGCAGTCTTTTGGGCAGCCTTTGTAGTTGCTGGTACTATGTGGTACGGTAGTGCAGCTACACCTATCGAATTATTTGGGCCTACTCGTTACCAATGGGATCAAGGTTATTTCAAAAATGAAATTGACAGAAGAATTCGTGTCAGTACTTCTGAAGGACTTACCTTATCAGAAGCGTGGTCTAAAATTCCTGAAAAATTAGCATTCTATGATTACATTGGTAACAACCCTGCTAAAGGTGGTTTGTTCCGTGCTGGTGCTATGGATAGTGGTGATGGTATTGCAGTAGGTTGGTTAGGTCATGCTGTATTCACAGATAAAGAAGGTAACGAATTATTTGTACGTCGTATGCCTACTTTCTTTGAAACTTTCCCTGTAGTCTTATTAGACAAAGATGGCGTCGTAAGAGCGGATGTACCATTCCGTAGAGCTGAATCTAAATACAGTATTGAACAAGTAGGTGTTAGTGTAGCATTTTATGGTGGAGAATTAGACGGCGTAAGCTTTAGCGATCCTGCTACTGTTAAAAAATATGCTCGTCGTTCTCAACTAGGTGAAATTTTTGAATTTGACCGTGCTACTTTAAAATCCGACGGTGTATTCCGTAGTAGCCCAAGAGGATGGTTTACTTTTGGACACGCTAACTTCGCATTCCTATTTTTCTTTGGTCATATTTGGCATGGTGCAAGAACTTTATTTAGAGATGTATTCTCCGGAATTGATCCTGATCTTGAATCTCAAGTAGAATTTGGTTTATTCCAAAAACTAGGAGATCCAACCACCAAAAAACAAGCTGTTTAAATCTTCTGATAAGATTTTGACTTTTCTGCTGCCTTTTCAAGAAAAGGCAGCAGTTATATTTTCTGTTTTCATATCTTTGATAAAGAAAACAAAATATTGCAATAGTATGAAAGTTATCTTGACACATTTTACTTAAAACCACATCTATGGAAGCCTTGGTTTATACTTTTCTGTTGGTAGGGACTCTAGGCATTATCTTTTTTGCCATTTTTTTCAGAGAAACACCAAAAGTTCCTGTAGTAAAAGGAAAGAAATAAAAATCTATTTTATTTCCTCTGGTTATTTTTAATTTCTACTTTATTTCTTTTGTAAACAATTTCTTATCTAATTTTGTTAATTAATAAATACTAAAGAAGAGGCCTTCCCTTGGTTGCTTAAAATAAATTTAGGAAAGACCTCTACATAATTAATCTTCGTGTTCTTCAAAGGGATCGCGAAGATCTTTTGAAGGTTGTCCGAAAGCAGTATACAAAGCATACCCAGTGAAGCTTACAAGTAAACAAGATATAAAAATAACTACCAATGTTGCTGTTTCCATTTTCAGGTACTTCCTTGAGAATGAGAATGTTTAATTTCCATTATGATAGTACACAAAGTCAAGAAATCTCAACCAATGAGTAATAAGATTTATGGCTACACAGATCGTTAATGATAAGACAAAAGGCAGACGAACCGTTGTTGGTGACATTCTAAAGCCGCTGAATTCTGAATATGGTAAAGTAGCTCCAGGATGGGGAACAACCGTCCTTATGGGAGTATTTATGGCTTTATTTGCTGTTTTCTTGGTAATCATTTTAGAATTGTACAATGCATCTGTAGTTTTAGATGGTATTCCAGTTAGTTGGCAGTAATTCTAAACAATTCCAAGATTGTGAGAAATGTTTATAACGTTTCTCAGATATAAATTTCATGCTATGAGATATGATCTATATAAAATTATGTAATTCATATTTCATAGCATGAAATTTATATTAATTACATATTATGTATTATTAGCAATAATAAAGAAGATGGTCATATATTAATAATATGATTTATTATTTAACAAATAGAATAAATTTATACATTTAACATAATTATTCACTTACTTGGAAGTTCAATCGCGCAAGTATATAAATGGAGGATGTCTGTATTATGGGTGTGTGACCCGTGTAATTCGTTTAAGTACTATAATTATATATTATCTTTTTTTATGTTCTTGATTCACAAATTTCATAATTATAAATGAAATTGAAGCGTGAAAAATCAGATCGTCTCTAATCTAGAGTCAATCTTCAAGAAATTGAAACTATGGTTAATTTTCAATCTGTATCATAGGCTTTATCAACAGACAGACAATATTCCTCATAAAAATCCAAAATATAAAAAATATGGATAAGATTTAACATGAAATTAGTTTTATAACCATACAACATATATGAATGAGTTTCATTTGTATTATCTTAAGTGCAAGGCAATATTTTCAATGATTTAGAAAAGTAACCGCACTCAAGGTATACTTTCACAAAATTGATTGTCATTGAAGTTTAACAGAAACCTAAAGTTTCACTTAATGTATTTGAGCGAAAACCGGGAACTCGAATTTATTTATTTTATTAATATCAACTCACATGCTAATATTGAGTCATGAGATAATTCAGTAAATATTAATTAACAAAATTTTACTATTTTGAAAATTTAATTAATTATCTATGTATATATTTTTTATTGATAAAATCAATACATTGGAGAAAAGATAATTCAAGAAATAATGACAACTTGATATTATATAGAAAAATTATTTCTATATTTTTTTAAATTAACTTGAATATTAGGTGATGATTAATTATTCATGTCTCTACTATCTTAGTAGATATAATATATTGAATAGCATAAAACATATATTCAGATTTATTCAAGAATAACATATAAAAATCATCGCTTGAGCCGTATGAGATGAAAATCTCATGTACGGTTCTTTGAGGGGGAAAGTCTTAAAAACATACCTATCTCAATAAGGTATATGATTGGTTTGAAGAACGTCTTGAAATTCAAGCTATTGCTGATGATATCTCAAGTAAATATGTTCCACCTCATGTAAATATATTCTATTGTTTAGGAGGTATTACATTTACTTGTTTTATTATTCAAGTAGCTACAGGTTTTGCAATGACTTTCTATTATCGTCCTACTGTGACAGAAGCATTTGCCTCTGTGCAATATATTATGACAGAAGTAAACTTTGGTTGGCTTGTGCGATCAGTACATAGATGGTCTGCTAGTATGATGGTACTAAATATGATTTTGCATATATTTCGTGTCTATCTAACTGGTGGGTTTAAAAAACCTCGTGAACTTACTTGGGTAACAGGAGTAATATTAGCAGTTTTAACTGTTTCTTTTGGTGTGACTGGTTACTCTCTTCCTTGGGATCAAGTCGGGTATTGGGCTGTAAAGATTGTTACTGGTGTACCTGACGCTATTCCTGTTATAGGTGGTCCTGTTGTAGAATTACTGCGCGGAAGCGTGAGTGTAGGACAATCCACTTTAACTCGATTTTATAGTTTACATACATTTGTACTACCACTTCTAACAGCTGTAGTTATGTTAATGCATTTTTTGATGATTAGAAAACAAGGTATTTCTGGTCCTTTATAAAAAAATCATAATACACTGTTATTTATTTTCTCTGTCTTAGATCAAGTAAAGGCATATATTTATGATTCATTCCTATACAAAGAATAATTTGTTATGAGAGATTAAATGTTGTATATAAATATTTCATTAATAGGATAATCATAATATTTGTAGTTTACTAATATAATTATTGATATATAAAGGAGTTTGGATTATGGGAGTGTGTGGCTTGATACTACTGGCATAAGTACATATCTACAATATACAACTCACAATATGAGTTGATAGTCCGACATATTTCTGATACATAGAAGTATGAAGCTCGGATGTCTATCAAACTAGAAAGAGTACGATATAAAGAATTCTCCACGGTTACAAAATTCATTATAGCTTCGTTAAATCCTATTAAATAAGAAAAGATTGATTTGATATACTTGGATGTTGTAAACTATTATTTCGTAGGAAAATATACAATAAACTAAGAATTATAACATCTAATTAAGTGTTTCGAAAGTTCAAACATTCCCTTTGTACTTTTAGTCATTAAACACCGGAGCTTATTAAACAACCTATAAGAGCTTATTATTGCTTACTAATCCAGTACTGACAAGTCAAACCTAAAACAAGAAAAGAATTTGTAAACATTTTCACATTCTAAACAAGAGTAGAGATCTGTCAAAAAGCATAGATAAGTCTATATATTTAATAGATCTACTATTTACAAGCTAACTTGACAAAGAAGTAGTTATCTGAATTCATTAGAATAATAAAAATATCAAAAATGTATCACATATAGAAAATCTATTTGTGAAATTAATGATTATAAAGAAACTGCTTGAGCTGATTGAAAGTAAACTTTCACAATCAGTTCTGAGGGGGGGGAGTAGTAAAAAAGGCTTCCCTATCCCAATAATTAAGAAACCTGATTTAACTGATCCTGTACTAAGAGCTAAACTAGCAAAAGGTATGGGCCATAACTATTATGGAGAACCAGCTTGGCCTAATGATCTTTTATACATGTTTCCAGTGTGTATTTTAGGAACTATTGTTTGTAATGTTGGTTTAGCAGTTTTGGAACCATCTATGATTGGAGAACCTGCTAATCCTTTTGCAACGCCTTTAGAAATTTTACCTGAATGGTATTTTTTTCCTGTATTTCAAATTTTGCGTACTGTTCCAAATAAACTTTTGGGAGTACTATTAATGGCAGGTGTACCTGTAGGTTTATTAACAGTTCCTTTTTTAGAAAATGTTAATAAATTTCAAAATCCATTTCGCCGTCCAGTAGCGACAACTGTCTTCTTAATCGGAACTGTGGTAGCTATTTGGTTAGGAATTGGAGCTGTTTTGCCTATCGATCAATCTTTAACTTTAGGACTTTTTTAAAAAAAGTCTGAAATATAAGTAAATTCAATTGATTCTTAGCATGTGGGCTTCGTCTTTTCATTTGAAAAGACGAAGCCCACATACTAGCTAATAAAATATGACAAAACATATTTATTTTCACAATCTAGCCTAGGGTTTAAAAGTGTTATATTTCTAACTTGCGGACTTTCAGTCATTTCTTCTAAATTGAAAATCAATCTAATAGGAGTGCATCGCTTTACTATCACAAGAAAAGAAAAAAATGATAAGGACACATATCAGTCTCAAATTTTGACAATTTTTTTCTTATTTAATCTAATTGCAGATTCAAATGTTGTTCTAAAGCTAATAAAACTTGTTCTACAGATTTTTTTCCAAAGTTTTTAATTTTTAAAAGATCATTTTGATTGTATTTGAGAAGATCTGATATAGTATATATATTGGCTTTCTTTAAAGAATTAGAAATTCTTGGAGATAATTTTAATTGATCAATAGATAAATTTTTTCTATCAAATTCATTCTCTAAATTATTATTGCTTGGGAATAAATTAGATATAGAAGCATCAAACACAGTTAACAATTCTTCCGAATCGTTATAATTATTTGAAATTTCTTCTTGATCTATATGTAATTGTTTATTAGATAAATTGTCTGAAGTAGAAACAGGGAAAATCTCATTAAATAGATTAAGTAAATTATAAGAAGCTTCGTAAAGTGCTCTTTGCGGAGTCAAAGATTTATTTGTCCAAATTTCTAAAAATAAAAGTTCTTGTCTTGTTTGGAATTTTCCAAGAGGATGCACACTATAATTTATTTTTTGAACAGGTGGAATATGGCCATATATTTCAAACCAACTATTCTGATCCTGTTTTTTTTCCTTCAATTTCTCACAATTGCCTTCTTCAAGCACTAATTCTAAAGAGAATGAAATATTTTTTGTGAGAGTAGCAATATGTTGATCAGAATCTACAACTGCTATTGAAGATGACAAATGAATATGTTTAGCTGTTACAATCCCAGGTCCTTGTACCAACAGAGAAGCGTTTTCTGCTTTGAATATTGAACCTTTAAATACGATTTGTTTCAAATTCATAAGAATTTCATCCACAGATTCTTTGACACCTTCAAGAGAACAATACTCATGACTAGCATTCAAGATTGCTACTGATGTAATACAAACTCCTTGAACCTCTGACAACAATGCTCTACGTATAGATACTCCTATTGTCATAGCTTGTCCGAGCAAAAGAGGGGATAAAACAAAGCGGCTATAATGTAAACGACGATTTTCTTCCGGATTATCTTCGACACATCTCCATTTGGGACGTATTAGTGTAACACTATTGGACTGCTCCATATTATATTTTTAATCATAGAGAAATTTATACACGACGCTTGCTTGGTGGTCGACAACCATTGTGTGGAATTGGAGTTACATCTCGCACAAAACTTAATGTAATTCCGCTGTTTCTAATAGCTCTTAATGCAGTATCTCTACCAGGTCCAGGTCCACTAATCATAACTTCTGCTTGTCTCATGCCTTGATCGATTAATAAACGAATTGCATTCTCAGCTGCAGTCTGAGCTGCAAAAGGTGTACTCTTTTTAGCACCTTTAAAACCACAAGCTCCAGCTGAAGACCAAGACATTACTTGTCCACGTACATCTGTTACTGTAACAATAGTATTGTTGAAGCTAGCTTGAACATGAATAACTCCCTTAGGAGCTCTTTTCTTTCCTTTACGAAGACTTATTTTTTTTGTTGATCTTACCATATTTTTTAGTTAATTATAATTTTCTATTTTTTTTCTGCATTGATTATAAGTTAAAGAATTCTCAATATATTTGCTTTATTTTTTATAAGGCATATCCATACCTTCTATAACCTTCAAGAAAGAGTGCTTTGGTTCTTATATAATAAGGCAGCACTCTTTCTTGATAAATCAAGATAGTTATGTATTGAAAAATCAGAATTATGAAAAAAAAAAATATATATTTCACTATTTCTATCCTTGGCGTTGTTTATGTTTAGGATTTGAACATACTACCATGACTCTACCGCGCCTACGAATTAGTCTACAATTTTCACATATTTTTCGTACTGAAGCTCTTACTTTCATATATATTTTTTTATTTTTACAATAAATTGAATTTTTGAATTAAAAGTTGAACTTTTCTTCTTCTAAGATAGAGTAAAAAAAATACTTTCAATAAAATTTGTCTTCAAACAATTTGTTTTTTTCTTTATTATAGGCATAGACAAAATTTATACTTTCATTCAATTAAACTCATGAACAAAATAATTGAATGAAAATTATTTATCAGCTAGGAGATTTTGTTCGGAGTCTATAAGTAATACGTCCTTTAGTTAAATCATATGGACTTAATTCCACTTTAACTCTATCTCCTATTAAAATACGTATATAATTTTTTCGGATCTTGCCCGAAATATGAGCTAAGACTTGACATCCATTATCTAAACAAACTCGAAACATAGCATTGGGAAGGGATTCAGTAACTATTCCTTCCATTTCAATCAAATTCTGTTTCCTCATAGATTTACTCTATTAGTATTCCACTGATGACTTGTGGATATAAGTCATGAAAGTTACCAAACATAACACAATATTTCACCTCCAATTTTTCTTTCACGTGCTTCTCTGTCAATTATCATACCTTGAGAAGTTGATAAAATGACAATACCCATTCCACCTAATACTTTAGGAATATCTTTATGATTAGAATAAACTCTAAGACCTGGTTTGCTAACACGTTGTACTGTAGTAATATAAGGTTTGCGTTTACGACCTTGATATCTTAAAGTTAATACTAACCAACGTATTGTTCCTTCTTGCCGTTCTCTAACTTCTTCTATGAACCCTTCCTGCAATAATATTTTTCCAATACTACGAGTTGTATTCGTAGCGGGAACTTCTACAGTTTTTGTTTTTCTTAAATTTGCATTACGTATAGATGTAATCATACTTGCTATAGTATCATTGCCCACGATAACTCCTTCTTTTGTCTAATTAAAATAAATTACTTTTTCTTTCTTACCTTCTATAAATAAATCATTGAATCGAACAATTTAATTTTTTTGTAAAGATATGAATTACTATACTTACGAAAATTCTCAATTTCCAAGAGACTGAAAAAAATCAAAAAATATTTTAAACAAATTACAGTACTTCAGGAGCTAAAGAAACTATTTTTGTAAAATTGAATTCTCTTAACTCACGAGCTACAGGACCAAAAACACGTGTACCTCGTGGATTTCCTTCTTGATTTACTACAACTGCTGCATTGTCATCAAAGCGTAATATCATACCATTGTCACGCTTCAGACCTTTACAAGTACGAACTATAACTGCTCGTACAATTTCAGATTTTTTCAGTGGCATATTAGGTACAGCTTCTTTTACAACTGCAATAATCATATCACCAATATTAGCATATTTGCGATTACTTGATCCTAATACACGAATACACATAAGTCTACGTGCTCCACTATTATCCGCTACATTTAAATATGACTGAGGCTGAATCATAAGTTTTCTAGTCTCCCTGCATAAGATGTTAAAAAAAAACACAATAATTTTGAATTAATCGAAATTGGAATATTGTTCATTTAGATTTTCGAAATGTTTTATAAATTTAGATACACTTTAATTAACTTATATGAAATTAATCTTTATCTTGTTTAGTTATGAATTTTATATCAGCATAGTTTTTGGATGTATTTAAACATATCCAAAAACTATGCTGATATAAAAATATATTTTGTTATCTATTTACTTAAACAAAATAGATAACTACATCTAATTGTCCTTTGTTGAAAAGCAGGTAAAAAAAACAATTGAATATCTAAATTTATATCGTTATGTACAAATCTAATTCATTATATTCTTTCTTGTATAACAAATTGAAATAGAAAATTTTGTTCCTTTCAGATTGGAAAACTATTTTCCAATCTGTGATGGTTGAGCTAACACAAATTGAGTTTTTATTGGCATTTTATAAGCCGCTATTCTCATCGCTGCACGAGCAATGGTTTCAGGAACCCCACTCATTTCATATAAGATTCTACCTGGTTTCACAACAGCAACCCAATATTCTGGAGCACCTTTACCGGATCCCATACGAGTTTCTGCAGGACGCATCGTAATTGGTTTGTCAGGGAAAATTCTTATCCATAATTTTCCTCCACGACGAGCATATCGAGTAATAGCACGTCGTCCTGCTTCAATTTGTCGAGAGGTTATCCATGATGGTTCAAGTGCTTGAAGCCCGAATCTTCCAAAACAAACACGGTTTCCCCGTGTTGCTATTCCCTTCATTCTTCCTCTATGTTGCTTACGAAATTTTGTTCTTCTGGGGTTATAGTCGATGGTAATATTATTTTCCCAGCTCTACTACAGAACTGGACATGAATATTTCTTTTCATCCAGCTCCTCGTGAAAATACATTATTTTTGTTTTCTTTTTCTATTGGCTTTAATAAATTTATTTCTAATATAAAGATAATACCTTACTAGAATGTCCAATAAAATTCACGTGCGAACATCTGCTCAAAAAGTTTGAAATTCTTTATCTTAATTAATATATTCTTATTAATTTGAATTTTCCATTTTTTATGTTATAAATTTTAACTTAACGGCTTCTTTCGCTATCCTTCCTAATGAATACTTACTTATTGAGAAATATTATAAACATATTCACAGGTTCCATCGTTTTCATGACTTTTCATATTACGTTTAGGTCCTTTCTCTGTAGCGAAGCTTTTGTATTTTTTACGCCAAATCAAAAATAAGATAAAAAACAAGACCTTTCTCTTAGTGTTAATTGGTCTCAAGCTTATGGATTTTTATGTCCATACCAGATATTAAAAAAAATAATAATATTATTTTAATATCGCTGATTTTCGCTACCTCAAAATAAAAGTTAGATTTGTTATTGACCATGCGTTACAAACAATTCAGTTTATGACTATATTGCTAAATAAACTGACCTTATTATCATCCCGCTACACAACAGACAAAAAAATCTCTTTTTGTTTTGTGGGGATCAAACAACAAGCTACTAATAAAGAGATTGTTATTTGTTATTGAAATAAGTCATGAACTATCCTCTCAAATTGTTTGAGAGGCAAATCAGTGATTCGTGTAAAACATATTGTATATGCGTTAAATACAATGACATTCTCACCGATTTATACGAGTCGCACACTAAGCATAACAGCCTCTTATTCAATGAATATATAATAAGATTAATAAAAAAATATAGAAATACTACTTAAAACATTTTCATTTTTTTTCAATATGTTACAAAATAATATACAAAAATTACTTTGTGGCGTATCTTAAAAAAAGATTATTACTAAATAATACTCAATATTATTTATATTACAAGAAAACAAAGATAATGACATTTTTAGTATATATTCACCAAAAATGTCATTATAGAATATTCAATAAAAATTTATTCATCTTGAAAAATCCATACTTTAATACCTAATACACCATAGATAGTTTGTGCAGGATAATGACAATAATCTATCTGTGCACGCAAAGTTTGGAGAGGTACGCGGCCTTCACGAGCCCATTCGCTACGAGCAATTTCAGCTCCATTTAGCCTGCCTGCAATCTGAATTTTAATTCCTTTTACATTACCTTTCTCTTTAGCAAGCTGAATAGCTCGTTTCATTGTTTTTCGAAAAGCAACACGACTTTCCAGTTGTAAGGCAATATATTCTCCAAGAATAGCAGCTTGAGCATATGGTTTTTCTACTTCTGCTAAAGCCATTATAAATTTTAAATTCTTAGAAATAGTAAGTTTATCTTGAATATCACGTCGCAATTCTTTAAGACGTGGTCCTAATCTTTCAACAAATAAATCAGGGAAACCTGTATATATTTCAACTTTTATTTCGTCTGTTTTGCGTTGAATTTCAATACGAGCAATTCCTCCATAACTAGAAACCGTACGTACATATTTTCGTACATATTCTTTGATACAACTACGCATTTTTTCATCTTCCTGCAGAAATTCTGAGTATTGATGAGGTTGTGCAAACCAATTGGACCAATGACTTTGACTAATGCCAAGTCGCAAACCCAGTGGATGAATTTTTTGTCCCATGCATTTCCTTATCCTTAAAAATAATAAATAATTGTTATAATGCTAATACTTACCCAAATAGATATTTTTAGTATCTAAGCACGATTTTTTACTACTATAGTAATAGAACAAGTAGGTTTTCTGATCGGAAATCCACGTCCTTGAGCTCTAGGACGAAATCTCTTTAGTACCACTCCTTTATCTACCATAGCCTCACTAATATATAAATTAGATTTGTTGATACCCAAGTTGTGGTTAGCATTTGCTGCAGCAGAACAAACAGCTTGCAAAATGGGATAACAAGCTCTATAAGGCATAAATTCTAATAACATTAATGCTTCCTCATATGATTTACCACGAATTTGATCAATCACTTTGCGCACTTTATGAGGAGACATGCGAATACGTTTAGCTAAAGCTCGTACCTCTAGTTCTGAATTTTTTATTTTATTCATGACCTATCTTCTCCTAACGACGAGATTTTTTATCACTTTTAGCATGTCCGCGAAATGTACGAGTAGGTGAAAATTCTCCTAATCGATGACCTACCATCAGGTCTGTTATATAAACAGGTAAATGTTCTCTTCCATTATGAACGGCGATAGTATGCCCAATCATTCCAGGAACAATAGTTGATGCACGAGACCAAGTGATAATAACTCTTTTCTCTTCTTGTGCATTTAAATACTCAATTTTCTTTAATAAATGATCCGCAATAAAAGGACCTTTTTTTAGTGAACGTGCCATATGAAATTACTTATTTTCTAATATTTTATACGTTTGCTATTATTATTTAATATGTATTACGCATTTTTTCTACGACGTAAAATTAATGCTTCACTATATTTATGACGTGGTCGACTTCGTTTCCCAAGTGTAGGACGTCCCCACGGGGTTAATGGTCTTTTACGACCAATCGGAGCTCTTCCTTCTCCTCCCCCATGAGGGTGATCTGCGGCATTCATAACTACACCTCTAACATGAGGGCGTCTACCTAACCATCGTTTAGAGCCAGCTTTTCCTAAACTTTGATTATTAGCATCTACATTACCAACCTGACCAATTGTAGCTAAACATTTTTGAGATACTAAACGTACTTCTCCAGATGGCATCCGCAAAGTAGCTAGCTGCCCTTCTTTTGCTACAATTTGAGCTACCGTACCAGCTGCACGAGCAATTTGTCCACCTTTTCCAGGCTGAAATTCTACGTTATGAATCATAGTCCCTAAAGGAATATTGATCAAAGGCAAAGTATTGCCTGGAAAAATAGGAGCATCAGATCCAGAACTCACTTCGTCTCCAAGACTAACTCCACGAGGATGAAGTATATATCTTTTTTCACCATCAGAATATTCAGTTAAACAAATTCGTGCATTTCTGTTAGGGTCATATTCGATACTAACTATTGTACCAATATTTCCTTGTTTGTTACGGCTAAAATCAATCTGACGATATAATCGTTTATGTCCGCCACCTCTGTGACGACTAGTGATCACTCCTCGATTATTGCGTCCCTTTTGGCGATGTTGTCCTGAAGTCAAACTTCTTTCAGGCTTAATTTTCACAATATCTTCAAACTTCGATACGGATCTATTCCGTGTTCCTGGAGTATAAGCTTTATACGAACGTATGCCCATAATAATAAGTAAAATAAATAAAAATAAAAAAATACAGTAATTATTTAGTGATTATACAATGATTAAAATAATGGAATCGAATCACCTGAACGTAGTGTAACAATCATTCGTTTATAGCGAACTGGATATCCTATAGCTGGCCCCATACGTTTCATTTTTCTTGGAGGTCTATAACTATTCATACCTGTAACTTTTACTCCAAAAAAACCTTCTACCCAACTTTTTACTTCAGTTTTGGTAGCTTTTGGATCTACGTCAAATGTATATTGATTTTTTTCTAAAAGACGAATATTCTTTAATTTAAGAACAGGAGATTTTATGTAATCTATCATAATTTTTTTTTATTTACTAGAAGATTTCAAATCATTCATATCTATTTAAGGACAACAGTCTGTCAAGAATTCTGTAAATTACAATAAATATAAAAATAATTTATTATTCTTTAAATCCTAATTATTTTTATATTTAGGATATAATTAATTATGTTCTTGTTCAATATAATTAATATAAAAATAGCATATTGCAATTCTAGTGAACTATATTACAATGAATGATTGTAATTAAGGAATTTGGTAAAAAAGTTGAAAACTATTTCATATTTTTAATTAATATATTACAAATTCTAATAATAAACTGAATAATTTTCGCTTGTTTGAAACAAACTCAATACTTAAGATCTAGAAAATTTTTATTATATAACAAAACAAACATTTTTTGAAACAAAACAGAAACTTAATTTTTTCCTTTTCCCTCTTATATTATAATATGGGAGATAGGATGCATCCAGCAGGACTCGAACCCGCGAATTGCCCAATTATGAGTTGGGTGCTTTAACCACTCAGCCATGGATGCTATTTACATTTTCAATATAAATTATATTCAAGTATAAACATTTCTATAAATTCGTGAAATATATATGTCGATTTTTGGTTCAAATCATTTCTTAGGGTAGTCATATCACAAGTGTACTCTGCTCTTCTTTCAGATTGATTAGAAAAAATTATTTATTGTCATAAACTGTATTTTTGGGTAAAATTATGTCACTAATAAACTTAGCCTTAGTAGCTCAGTGGTAGAGCGGTCGGCTGTTAACCGATTGGTCGTAGGTTCAAGTCCTACCTGGGGCGACTGTTATATAATTTTTATTAGCATTAATCTACATATTTTTATTGCATACATATACACATATATAGAAAGAGAGTTTTTTTACAATAGAAAAAAAAGGGACATAACTCAGTGGTAGAGTGCCATCTTGACATGGTGGAAGTCGTCAGTTCAAGTCTGATTGTCCCTACTCCTTCTTAATAATAGATAAGAAGGATAATAATTGTTTTAAAAAATTCAAGACTTAGAACATAATATCTGATGGGTTCATATCAATTCAACTTAAATAAAAAATAAATATAAATTTATTGTATTCATTATTTTGTATATATTTTTATGAGCATCTTAAAATACAATAAAAAATACACACATCTCTAACAAAACAAGATCGGACTCAAAATAGGATTATTTAATCCCAACATATTTTTACATAGCATGAAAGTTCTGATTAATATGAGCTATTTACCTACATAATTGCATAGATTAACTGACATTAGCCCGTGTAATTGTAAAGAGTTTGCAAATAGGAAAATGATCTATATGTTGAAATTTGTAAAAATTAGTTAATCATACATATGAACTTGATCATCATATTATCTTATTCAGATGATATTTCAAATCCAAACGCGAACCTATAAAACAGAAATAAGAAGTTATGGGTAATCTTTCAAAAGTTTTAATTTAAATATGCTATGATTGTTATGAAAACAAGTAAAAATCTGTATGAAAAATTTAATTAAGACTATGCTAGAAATTGAATGGGAAATTTTTATTTCCAAATATATAAACGAAAACAAAAACAAATTTTTGCAAAATCATACATCTTCTTATGTGTTACAAGTAAAACCACCATCTATTTATAACTACCTATTATTAGCCAAAATAATAGACTCTATCTGTATAAAAAAAAATATACAGTTTGCATTGAGAAAATGTGTGAAAATTGATTTACAGACACAATATCTTAAAAATACTGTGAAAATAAGTGAACAGTATACAAGTATTTTTAGACATTGGCTTTTCAAATTATTTATTCCCCAATTAAAAGATTATATTAAAAGATGTACATTAAATCTTTATAAACCAATATTTACAAATACTATAAAAAGGTTGAAAATTACCCATTATAGAAATAATTTACTGATTACAAGCAGAGATCTTTTATCGTTACAAGCATGTCAATATATAACTCATCAGTGGTTTTCTAAAATGAAAATTAATATAAAGCCATATAATTTTACTATATTTCATAGTATTATAAAACTGAACGGTCAAAATTTTGTATTTTTCAATGCAGATTATGAATTAAGACTTCTGACATACCAATATATAAATAATAGATATAAAATACCACAAGCGGAAATACATGTTTTTATAAAAAAAATATTGAATAAAATTTTTAAACAAAAATATATTAATAATTTAAAATACATTATTAATCGTAATAAAATGAAAGATTTATTACAATTAATTTATATTTTGAATCAAAATATCAGACATTGGAATCAATACTTTTATAATAATCTATGTCGAAATCAATACATCGATTTAAATCATATATTATATAAATATTTAGTTAGATGGGGAATTTATCATAATGGGAAACAAGGTCATAAAATAATTCATAATTCCTATTATTATCCAGACAAAATATAATTATAGGATAATTTATATATAATTTCAAATATTAAAACATTCCTTATTTATACTTAATTTATAAAAATTCTTAACAGTCAATAACAACAAAATATATTCAAAATAAGAATTGAGCTTAATTGCATTTTAATTCAAATTTTGATACCAAATACAAATTCATTCAATTCATACGAACAATAATATAAAATAAAACAAGCACTGATAACATATTTATTGAAGGCATGTATGATTTAATATAGTAATATTGTACAAAACAATTACAACGAGAAGCCGTATGAGGTGCAAGTCTCATGTGCGGTTTTGTAAAGTGACAATTGAGGTAACTTAATTGTCAACTTTTCCACTACTACTCCTAAAAAACCGAACTCCGCATTAAGAAAAGTAGCAAGAGTACGTCTTACATCTGGATTTGAAGTTACTGCTTACATCCCTGGTATTGGTCATAATTTACAAGAACATTCTGTTATCTTAGTAAGAGGTGGAAGGGTAAAAGATTTACCAGGAGTTAGATACCACATTGTAAGAGGAACTTTAGATTCAATAGGAGTTAAGGATCGTAAACAAGGACGTTCCAAATATGGAGTAAAACGTCCTAAATAATATAATATTTGGTATTTATATAATTCAAAATTGATTTTCTATTGTTTTATGTCACGTCGAAGTACTGCTGAAAAACGACCAGCCAAACCTGATCCAGTGTATCGAAATAGATTAGTAAATATGCTTGTAAATAGAATTTTAAAAAATGGAAAAAAAAATTTAGCCTATAGAATTCTATATAGAGCTATGAAAAATATTCAAAATAAGACTAAAAAAAATCCTCTTGCTGTTCTTAGACAAGCAGTTCGACGAACTACACCAAATGTAGCAGTAAAAGCCAGACGTAGAGGTGGATCTACTTACCAAGTCCCGGTAGAAATTAAACCAGCTCAAGGGAAAGCTTTAGCAATTCGATGGATTTTAAGTGCTGCAAGAAAACGACCTGGACGTAATATGGCATTTAAATTAAGTTATGAATTAATGGATGCTGCTCGTCAAACAGGGAATGCAATTCGGAAAAGAGAAGAAACTCATCGTATGGCAGAAGCAAACAGAGCTTTTGCTCATTTTCGTTAATATCGACTATAGTGTTAATTAATTGCACATAGATATTTAGAATAATGCATTTTTAGTTGAGAACTCTTTTAGTCAAATATGATTAAAAATTATCTAATACTAAGTATCTGGATTTTCACGTGAAATTTGTGAGATTCATCTTGTTAACTATAGTTAACTTAGAACTGATATCAATTTTTAAAAAATGATGTGAAATTAAAGATACCCCTAACGGGGTATCTTTGTCTTTAGATAAGTTAAATATCAAATAAAGAATTATTTGAACAATACAATTTAACTTAGCTATGAAATAAAATTTTTTTCAAGAACATGATTTTTATGTATATTTTTAATTAAAAATATATAATTTTTTTTACACTATTTTATATTAATGAGACATAAAATTTATTTGTATTATAAAAATAATATTATTTAATAATAAATATATTCAATTTTTTTATTAAATAATATTTTCTTGTTAATATTTTTCCAAATACAAGATTTTTAGTTTAATATTAGATTGAATGAATCAGTAAAAAATATTAATTTAAATAATTCAAACTAATATATAGAATTAGTTTCAGAATCAATATAGCTTCATAATATTAAGATTTGAAAGAAATGGTAAATGAACTATTTTCAACTAACATTAGAAGTTATAAAATACCGTCATAAAACATACTTTTATGGAAATTGATAAGTTATTTGCTTTGCAAAATGTAGTCACTATTCTACCAGAATGTATTCTAATACTATCTCTGCTAATTATTTTGATCATAGATGTGGTTTTTAAAAAACCACATTGGTTGTCTAGTATTTCTGTGATCAGCTTATTAGCAGCTACCACTGTCCTACTATTACAATGGAATCAAAATCCCTACACTAGTTTTTTTGGAAGTTTTCAAGTCGACGGATTTAGTATAGCATTTCGTGCTCTTATAGCTTTATCATCAGCACTTTGTATTCCTTTATCTACCGAATATATTCGTCGTTCTGGTATGGCTCTATCAGAATTTTTAATTTTTTTATTAACAGCTACTGTAGGTGGAATGTTCTTATGTGGCGCAAATGATATGGTGACTATTTTTGTTTCTTTAGAATGTTTAAGCTTGTCATCATATTTATTAGCTGGCTATGCAAAAAGAGATATACGTTCTAATGAAGCTGCATTAAAATATTTATTAATGGGAGGTACAAGTTCATCAATTCTTGCTTATGGTTTGTCATGGTTATATGGACTTTCTGGAGGGAAACTGCAACTTCCTGAATTATTAAATACAATCACAAATCAACCTTCTTATTCTTTCGGGATATGGGTAGCTTTTGTCTGTATCGTCGTAGGAATAGGATTCAAAATTTCTGCAGTTCCTTTTCATCAATGGACTCCAGATGTATATGAAGGATCTCCTACTCCAGTAGTTGCATTTTTATCCGTAGGTTCCAAAGCTGCAGGATTAGCATTAACTACTAGAATCTTAAGCATTGTATTTCCAACTATAGCCAATGAATGGCATCTAGTTTTAGAAATACTAGCGGTATTAAGTATGATTATTGGAAATTTAATTGCAGTGACACAAACAAGTATTAAACGTATGCTTGCCTATTCTTCTATTAGTCAAGCGGGTTATTTGATTATTGGAATTGTAGCTGGGACTTCTGATGGATATGCTAGTATTATCACATATCTGATTACCTATATGTTTATGAATTTGGGCGCATTTGCTTGCGTTATTATTTTTGGACTACGTACTGGTACAGATCAAATCCGTGATTACACAGGGTTATACTTAAAAGATCCTTGGTTAGCTTTTTGTCTGACTATATGTCTTTTATCCTTAGCAGGGATGCCTCCTTTAGCTGGATTTTTCGGAAAATTATATTTGTTCTGGAGTGGTTGGAAATCTGGTTTATATTTACTTGTTTATACAGGTTTTTTTACCAGTGTGATTTCTCTTTATTATTATCTAAGAGTCATTAAAGCAATGATGACAAAAGAAGCCAAAGAAATGTCTATATATGTGCGAGATTATACAGCACCATCTTTTTCTTTTATACCAAATAGTTCAATTGAATTAGGTGTAACCTTGTGCGTATTAGCCTCTACTGTTTTAGGAATTATAATCAATCCTATTATAGTGACAGCACAACAGAGTGTTTTAATTAGTAATTTTCTTTCTGTATAAATCTATATACTGTCTATTTGCATTTTTTCATGATCTAGATACCATTTTATAAATTGTTATTCATCCTTATCCTTGTATCTATTCAGTTGATTTTATTTATCACAATGAATAGTTTACCAAAGTGTGTGATAATTTAAACTTGTTGCTTAGGCTTTAAAAGCCTAAGCAAAAAGTTTAAAATGATATTTTTTTTAAAATATATACAGAGCATATTTTTGATAATATAACAAATATTATGGAATATTGGCAAAGGATTGCTATATTAAGTACAATTGTATTAAGGATAGCCTTGGTGGTGAAATGGTAGACACGCGAGACTCAAAATCTCGTGCTGAGAGGCGTGGAGGTTCGAGTCCTCTCCAAGGCACACATATGTTATCTGATACAGAACCCTATGTTCTTTTTTTATAATAATTGATTACAGAAGCAAGTTAAATACTTAAATTGATAGTATTTTTAGTCGTACTAAGTCTGAGTATATCGTTACAATGTTAACAAGATATATTGAGATATCAATTAAGTTTTAGTTGCTTATATGTAAATCTATATATCAATTGGTATTTTTTTTAATTATGAGATTCTCGAGTTCTTGGAATATTATTACTTAAATCTCTATAGATTATGGAAGTTAACATTCTTGCAGTAATTGCTACCGCCCTATTTATCCTTATTCCTACCGCATTTTTGATTATCTTGTATGTCAAAACTGAAGCACAAAGCTAATTCTCAATAGCTGAATTTTAATTTATTTCCGGTTACTTAAATTAGTAGAATTGTAATATCAGCGCTCTTCTATATAGAAGAGCGCCATCTAAATTGTTTGATATATTTGGCCAAAGTCCACAATCAAAATAATATTTAACCATATTTTATGTAAATAACGTAACATTATTTTGATAGAACAAAATCAAAACTGAAAAGATTTTGTTTATATTTGAATTAATCGATTCATAAGACTATATCAATATCACTATATTAAATAGATAAAAAAATGATTCATATGGAATTAGGACCTAGTACAATTGTAGGTATGGTAGTCACCATTGTTGCACTAGTATTATATTTAGTTAGAACTAATAAGCCTGATGTATCTAGAGATTATGATTTGTTTTTTTCTTCGGTAGGACTTTTATGTGGAGGAATTTTAATTTTTCAAGGTTGGCGATTAGATCCTATTTTATTATTATGCCAAATATTATCAAGTGGAACCGCTATATTTTTTATTGGAGAAAGCTTGTGGTTACGTGGTATACAATATAACAAAAATAATATATTTCAGGATAATAATCAGATGCTACAAAATTCTTTCAAAAAAAAAAAAACATATTAAAACAAAAATATATTCTAAATACAGATACTCCTTACCAGGAAATAAAATTATTATCAGTCTTACACACAATGAGTAATTGGGAAGCAATCAATTACAGCTTCCCAATTGATTATGTAGATTAGATTTATAAAAACATCAAGATGATTTCATAATACTAATCAAAATATATATTAATAATATGTACTTGTAATATAAACAAGTACATATTATTAATAACTATAATTATTTTTTAATATATTAAAAAATAATTATATTATAAACCGCTTCGTCCCCATACAACCAAAGAAAGAGTAAAGGTAAATACTACCATTAAAGAAGCCCAACCAAGACTAATAATGTCCATAACAATCCCCTTTATTTTTATGCTGCAATAATATTTCTGTTTGTAATCATATCAGTCACAATCTCAACTGCCAAGGGTTCTTTGTTTTTTTTTATAAATCTTTTCTATCTGCGCATTGACAAATAATTTTTCATTAAAAACTGGCTTAGGAATATGAAATTAGAACTTGCGTACATATCTAATATAGAGTACAATAAACTTCAGGGAAGTGCTATTCATGATAGATTTGAAGAAAAACAAAGTGTCAGGCTATACATCCTATAGAGCATCACGATTCTTTTTCAAAGAAAGCATGGTAGTACAACCCAAATTTATATATAGGTTTAAGGTTCTGAACTCATAGTCACGATTATAAAATAACATACTATTCAATAGATAAATTTTATATATTTTATTTTAAAAACAGTAACAGTATTTGCGATTTCCAATAATAGGCGACACCCAGATTTGAACTGGGGATAAAGGATTTGCAATCCTCTGCCTTACCACTTGGCCATGTCGCCTTAAATGTTTTCCTTATTATTTATTATGAATCTAAGTTTATATATTTTGAAGTTAGATTTTCGATTACCATTCATCTGGCCATACAGATACATCATAATCTGTTTTATCTATTGAGTCAAGAATTTTATTTTTTTATACAAAATTAATCTTATATAATTAGTAAATATAAAAAAAAAAGATCTGGTAAGATATATTTATGCTTATATTGCGAGAGTATTGAAAACATGATGTAGTTTTAATAGAATTGAATTTCTGTGTGGATATATATATTTATATTGATTATATTTTTATATAGATAGGATTCTAGTTATTTATAGTAAAAATTTCAAAATAAGAAGTCACAATTAATGGGGAGGGGGGGATGTGTAACTCAATTAATAATAGAAGTATGTTTGTATTGCCCGATTTCCTTCAAATTCAAGTAGATAATTTTCGTTTTTTTTTAGAAAATTGTATTTTAGAAGAATTAAACCATTTTGAAATCATAAAAGATACTGGTCAAGAATTGGAATTTGAATTAATTGGTGAACAATATCGTTTAAGTGTACCTTCTTTGACTGAAAGAGAAGCTGTTTATCAATCTACTACATATGCCGCCGATTTGTACGTCCCAGTTAAACTTACTAACATAAAAAACGGAAAATCTAGAATTCAAACTGTATGTCTTGGAAGTATTCCATTAATGACTCCGCGAGGAACTTTCGTGATTAATGGTGTCTCTTGGACAATTGTTAATCAAATTTTAAGGAATCCAGGTATTTATTATACTCTTAATAGAGATGGTATCTATACTGGTACTATTCTTTGTTTGGATTCAGATAAAAGACTCAGATTAGAAATTGATAAAAAAGGTCGTCTTTCAGTTCGTGTAAATAATAGACATAAAGTAGCCCTTGTCTTACTTTTAGTTGCTTTAGGATTAGAAATTAAACATATTCCTGATTGGATAAAATCTCGTACTAAAAAACTAGATGAATTGTTAGATGCATTAGAAAATAAGAAAGAACGTGAATTAGAATTAATTTATTTATATAAACAATTACCAGGACCTAAACCTAAACCTAATCCATTGTTGATTACTGATCAAATAAAACAATTATGTAATAATATTTATCAACTTGGAAATGTTGGACGCTGTAATCTAAATAAAAGACTTGGTTTAGATATTTATGAAGAAGAACAATCATTATTGCCTCAAGATTTAATAGCAGCAGCAGATTTATTAATAAAAATTAGTTCAGGTATTGGGTATATTGATGATATCGATCATTTAAAAAACAAACATGTTAATTCTGTAGCAGATATGCTAAGAAAACAACTTAAAGGAGCTTTGATAGATTTACAGACACAAGTAAGACGCGCTTTGAGAAGAACAACTTCATCTAAACGTTTATTATCTCCAAGAAGTCTTATAGGTTCTAGGCCTTTAACTCATGTTTTCAGTCAGTTTTTTGGGTCTCATGAACTAATTCAATTTTTGGATCAAACGAATCCATTGGCAGAAATGGCTCATAAAAGAAAATTAAGTTTTCTGGGACCAGGAGGACTAACACGAAGGACTGCTAGTTTTCGAACACGAGATATTCATCCTAGTCATTATGGACGTATTTGTACAATTGAAACTTCTGAAGGAATGAATGCAGGAGTTATTTCATCTTTGGCCACTTGTGCACGAGTAAATTCTCAAGGAGTAATAGAAAATCCATTACAAAGAATTTCTGGTAATTTAAAAGATCAGCATACAATTTATGTTCGTGCAGGAGAAGATGAACGTTTTCGAATTGGTACTAATAATCGTCTTGCAATAGGCCAAATATGGCAAGAAAGATCTACTTCAACTCAATACCAACAAGAATTTGTGAGTATGTCTTGGGATCAAATTCATTTCCGGAGCATATTACCTATACAATATTTTGCTATAGGTGCTTCTTTAATTCCTTTTCTAGAACATAATGATGCTAATCGTGCACTGATGGGTTCAAATATGCAACGTCAAGCAGTACCTTTAATTAAACCCGAAAAACCTATAGTAGGTACAGGATTAGAAGCACATATTGGTTTAGATTCTGGGACTGTCTTGACTGCTATAGAAGATGGAAAAATTCAATACGTAGATGGCAAAGAAGTTATTTTATTGAACAAAGATGGTGAGGAGTTAACAACTCAATTACTGAACTATGAAAGATCTAATAATGGCACTTGTATTCATCATAGGCCTATAGTGGATACAGACACTGTTATTAGACAAGGTCAACTTCTAGCAGATGGTGCTGCAACGGTAGGAGGAGAGTTAGCTTTAGGGAAAAATGTATTAGTTGCTTATATGCCATGGGAAGGATATAATTTTGAAGATGCTGTTCTTATCAGTGATCGTTTAGTAAATGAAGATGTTTACACCTCAATACATATTGAAAAATATGAAATTTTAGTCCAAGAAACTAGCGAAGGAAGTGAAATAATAACTAGAGAAATTCCTCATTTGGATAAACATGTATTAAGACATCTGGATCAAAATGGAATTGTCTCTTTAGGTTCATGGGTTGAACCAGGCGATGTATTGGTAGGCAAACTGGCTCCTCTAGAATCAGAATCTTCGCTTCGCTCTCCTGAAGGGAAGTTATTACAAGCTATATTTGGTGTACAAGCAATTACTACTAGAGAAAGCTGTCTAAAGTTGCCTCCAGGTGGTAGAGGTAGAGTAATAGATATACGTTGGGTAGAACAGCAAAATAATTTTACAGAAAGTGTACATGTTTATGTATTACAAAAAAGAAAAATACAAATTGGTGATAAAGTCGCAGGTCGCCATGGTAACAAAGGGATTGTTTCAAAAATTCTACCTAGAGAAGATATGCCTCATTTACAGGATGGAACACCAATAGACATGGTCCTTAGTCCATTAGGAGTGCCATCTCGTATGAACGTTGGTCAACTTTTCGAATGTCTATTAGGCTTAGCTGGAAATTTTTTAAATAAACACTATCGGATTATGCCATTTGATGAGAGATATGAAAGAGAATCTTCTCGCAAGTTAGTATTTTCTGAACTTTATAATGCAAGGAAATTAACTGGACATCCTTGGTTATTTGAATCTACCAGTCCTGGCAAAAGTTTCTTATTTGATGGTAGAACAGGAGAAATTTTTGATCAACCTATAACAGTGGGAATAGCGTATATGATGAAACTCATTCATCAAGTAGATGATAAAATTCATGCACGTTCTAGTGGTCCATATGCACTAGTTACACAACAACCTCTACGAGGACGATCTAATAGGGGAGGACAAAGAGTAGGAGAAATGGAAGTTTGGGCATTTGAAGGATTTGGTGCAGCATACATGTTACAAGAAATGTTGACTATTAAGTCAGATCATGTTATAGCACGTTCCAAAGTTTTAGGAACCATTGTAGCCAAAGATCCAATTCCCAAACCTAAAAATCCACCCGATAGTTTTCGATTATTGATTCGAGAACTTCGTTGTTTAGGAATTGAAATTAGTTATAATACTGTATCTGAAAGACAATTAATCACACAGGAAAAATTAGTCTAATTTGTTTTTAAATTTTTCATGTTTTAACAAAATTAGCTCGAAAGAAATACATAAAATCTAATTAAATCAAATAAATTGTTTTTTCAAAAGATATTTTGATTTTTTTTATAAAATACAGGATTATCTATGACTCATTCAGATAATTACCAATATCTTCGTGTAGGATTAGCTTCTCCTGAGCAAATTCGTAGCTGGGCAGAAAGAATTTTACCTAATGGAGAAGTGGTTGGACGTGTTAGTAAACCTCATACTATACATTACAAGACTCATAAACCTGAACGAGATGGTTTATTTTGTGAACGTATTTTTGGACCTACAAAAAGTGGCATGTGTGCTTGTGGGAAATATCAGGGTATGTCTCATGAAACAGATCACCCAAATTTTTGTGAGAACTGTGGTGTTGAATTAACCGAATCTAGAGTACGAAGATACAGAATGGGGTATATTCAATTAGCCTCTCCAGTTACTCATGTATGGTATTTAAAAAATCGTCCCAGTTATATTGCCCATTTATTAGAAATGCCTTTAAAAGATATAGAAAGTTTAGTATATTGTGATTCTTTTATTATTGGTCCCGGTATTTCTTCACAACTTAGACTTTTGGGAAGTCTGACTCAAGGTGCACATGAAATAGCATATAAGCGCGTATTAACACGTAGACGTTTGTTAACACGTAAACATATACTAAAACCTAAAGGAGCCATATTAAATGATACAAATTTAGCTAATAAGATTGTATTAGCACGTGAACGTTTATTACGATTAGCATATCAACCTGTTCTTGAACCTAGATTGACTTGTAGTCGTTTTGATGTATCTTGGTTGAGAATATTATGGTTATTTCTTTCTAGATGGTTTCATATATGTGAAAGTAGAGAAATTATCACTGGTGGATACGCAATCCAAAGGATGTTAATGAATTTGAATCTGCAAAACAAATTATTTCGTCTTCAAGAAAGATGGAAAAAATTAGCAGAACAAACTGAAAAAATGTGGCATCCAGTTTCTGGGAAATATAAACATATTAAACATAATGCAGACATACAGCGCGAAAAAAGGTTAATCACTAGATGCACCAAGATTGTGCGAGATCTCATACAAGCTAAAATTCAGCCTGAGTGGATGGTTCTGTCAGTATTGCCGGTTTTGCCACCTGACTTAAGACCTATTGTAGAACTTAGAGAAGGACAACTGATTACTTCTGATTTAAATGAACTTTATAGAAAAGTTTTGTTTAGAAATGAAGAACTTTTAATGTGGCTTTCTTACCAGGGAACTGTATTGCCTGCAGGGTTGGTTGCACGATTACAACGTGAGTCTTTACAACGAGCTGTAGATGCTCTCTTAGCCAATGGAATGGGAGCACCAACTTTTCGAGATAATAATAAAAGAGCTTATAAATCATTTTCAGCTCTAATAAAAGGGAAAAAAGGACGATTTAGAGAAAATTTATTAGGTAAACGTGTAGATTATTCTGGTCGTTCTGTAATTGTAGTAGGTCCTTCTTTAGCCTTGCATCAATGTGGTTTGCCACGAGAAATGGCTATTGAGTTATTTCAACCTTTTGTTATTCGTGAGTTAATTGCTAAACAATTAGCACCTAATTTAAGAGCTGCAAAAAACATGATTTATAATAAGCAATTTATTGTTTGGAAAGTCTTACAAAATGTTATTAGAAATCGTTTAGTAGTATTAAACCGAGCACCTACACTACATCGATTAGGAGTACAAGCATTTCAACCTATCTTAGTTAAAGAACGTGCAATTCACCTACATCCTTTAGTATGTTCAGGATTTAATGCTGATTTTGATGGCGATCAAATGGCAGTTCATGTTCCTTTATCATGGGAAGCTCAAGTTGAAGCTCGTATGCTTATGTGGTCGCAAGCAAATCTGCTTTCACCAGCTACCGGAAGAGCAGTTACGGTCCCTAGTCAAGATATGCTTCTTGGATTATATATATTAACTCTTGAAAGTTCTTTGGGAATTTATGGTAATCGTCAATTAAATTGTAGAAACCCAGTAGCAAAAAATTTGTATAGATTTCCTATATTCTATGATTTTGATGATGTTTTAATTGCTTTAGATAAAAAAAATATAACTCCATCTTCTTTTTTATGGCTTCGATGGGAATCTCATTATGCATCTGTGATTTCTTTGCGAGAAATTCCTATAGAAGTTCAATATGAACCTTTAGGAAATATGTTAAATATATATGAACATTCTCACATTCGAACTAATACGGAAGGGCGTAACATTAGTAAATATATTTTGACTACTGCAGGTCGTGTGGCATTTAATCAACAAATTCAACAATCTGTTCAAGAACATATAAAGTATATTAAATCGTAAAAATGATTATAACAGTATAGATAGTTAGCTAAGATTTTGTTATATTTTATTTGTTCATCCATTTCTTATTTTATGTTAGATCCAACTTAAAACTGGTTTTTATATTTATTGTAAGCTTCACTTGTTTTTTTTATCTGATGGAGGTGTTGACTTATGACACGGCTCGCAACAGAGTATGGAAATATCATATTCTATAATCAAGTGATGGATAAGGGTGGCATGAGACAACTGATTGGTAGACTTATGACGTACCTTGGAAGTGAGTGTACGGCACGAGTATTAGACCAACTAAAAACTTTAGGTTTTAGACATGCTACTCAAGCAGGTATTTCCTTAGGAATTGATGACTTGTTAACTACTCCATCAAAAACTTGGCTTATTCAAGATGCAGAGTACCAGGTACATACATCTGAAGAACAATACTGGCGTGGGTCTATTCATGCAGTCGAAAAATTACGTCATGTGGTAGAAACTTGGCATACTACTAGTGAATATCTAAAACGTGAAATGAATGCTCATTTTAGAACTACTGACCCACTAAATCCAGTCCATATGATGTCTTTCTCAGGCGCTAGAGGAAGTATATCGCAGGTACATCAATTAGTTGGTATGCGTGGGTTAATGTCGAATCCTCAAGGAAATATTATTGATTTACCAATACATAGCAATTTTCGAGAAGGTTTATCTTTAACCGAGTATATTATTTCTTGTTATGGTGCGCGTAAAGGTGTAGTAGACACAGCAGTACGTACTGCTGATGCAGGGTATTTAACACGTCGTCTAGTGGAGGTAGTACAACATGTTGTTGTACGTAACCATGATTGTAAAACTCTTGAAGGTATTCGTCTACGTGCTATACAAGATGGAAAAGGATCTAATATTTTACTTTCTGTACAAGATAGATTAATAGGACGCGTATTAGCACGGAGTGTTTATTTTAATCAACGTTGTATTGCAGTTCGAAATCAAGATATTGCACCAGATTTAGCTAGTCGTTTAACTGTTGCAAAAGATGAAATTTTTGTAAGATCTCCTTTGACTTGTCAGAGTATGCCTAGAGCTTGTCAACTATGTTATGGTTGGGATCTAAGTTATGGCAGTCTAGTAGAATTAGGAGCCGCTATCGGTATTATTGCAGGACAGTCAATTGGTGAACCCGGAACTCAACTTACTTTACGTACTTTTCATACAGGAGGTGTTTTTACTGGAGATGTAGCTGACCATGTACGAGCTCCTTTTAATGGCATTATTCATTTTGATACTCATAATATTCAATTGACACGAAATCGTCATGGACGTCCTGCATGGACATGCCCTCAAGCTTTTTCAGTTATATTAGAAAATGATAGTGGCAAAAAACATATATTAAATGTTCCCCAACATAGTTTATTACTTGTAAAAAATCATCAATATGTTCATTCTAGACAATTAATTGCAGAAGTACGTGCTAGTATAGCTCCTTTAAAAGAAAAAGTTGAAAAAGATATTTATTCGAATATTCAAGGCGAAGTGTACTATGAACATACCAATCTTCGTCCATTTTCTGATAAAAAATCGACTTTACTTGAACTCCTGTCATCTCAAACACGATTTAATTTTTGGCTTGATTTTACGTCTACGCGTAGTCATCTGAGATCTACAGTCGAAAAAACAGATTATATATGGGTTTTTTCAGGTCGCTTAAATAAAATTTCAGGAGATACTTTAAATGTTTCGTTTTTATATAAATCTCAAGATTATTTACAAACGAATGTGCCTATAGGGAAAACTAATCATGTAATTAACCAATATAAAGTGATTTGGCCATCTTTATCTTTAACAAAAAGGTCAGTTCTACAATATTTGATTGATAGAAAAAAAATAATTAGTATTAATACAGGATCGATATGTATTATAAACAACAAGAATAAATGGATACTTATGTTATCGGCAGGTGATCAATTTAATATTCCCATATTAGATTTAAATAAAAAATTCATAAATAAAAATTCTATAATTAATCAATCTAATAGTTTTTTTTCTAAATTCAATATACCGAATTATGTATCTTGTAATAAAAAAGAAAATCAATTGATCAATAATTTCTCTGTTAATACAGACACTCAAGATTATAAATCATATATTTGTTTTAAATTTAAACACGGATTGATAGGTAGTTTAAATTTACTTTTTCAAGATAAGAATTATTCTTATATAAGAAATCTTGTATGTCAAATAGTGTTCAAAAACAAAGACAACTACGACAATTCAGTTATTTGTAGACAAAAGTTAATTCCAATTATTCTTCAAAATAAAAAAATTGAAGATAGTACCCAATATCCATTAATCTCTCAACATTTATTGTTTCTTTTTTATAATATATTAGGCAGATTTTACAATAATCGCCTTCCTGTTAATTTAGGACAATCTATATGTAAAGGTGCTAAAATATTTGGTTATGATCGAGGATTACCTGAATCTGGTCATATTTTAGCTGTATCTGAAAAACATTTAATTCTTCGCTTGGCAAAGCTGTATTTGGTTACTAAAGGGACTACAGTCCATGCTTATCATAAACAAATTATTAATGAAGGAGATACTTTAATTACTTTTGTTTATGAAAGATTGAAAGCTAGTGATATTATCCAAGGCTTACCCAAAGCAGAACAACTTTTAGAAGCTCGTTTAGGGAATGAAGTTGTTTTTAATTTATATTTACGTTTTGAATATTTGGTAGGACGTATTAAAGAAAAGCTACGTCAATATGTAGGAAATCTTACACAAATTGATTTATTATTATCTCAAGCATCTATTAATCGAGCTCAAAAGGCACTTGAATATAGTCAAATTGAAACAGTAGATCAAGTGCAAAAAGTATATTTATCGCAAGGGGTTTATATTTCTGATAAACATGTAGAAGTTATTGTTCGACAAATGAGTTGTAAAGTTATGATAGTCGAAAATACTGATCTTACAGCTATTTCGCAAAAAGGCGTTATTAGGACTTCTTTGCCTTATGATGCTATAGGTGTTTTTTTTCCAGGAGAATTGATTGAAATTGCAAAAGCACGACGCATCAATCGTGTGCTTAAAACACCACTTTCCTGTAAACCAATATTACTAGGTATTACTAAAGCTTCTCTAAACACAAATAGTTTTCTCTCTGAAGCCAGTTTTGAAAGGACAATTACAGTACTTAGCAAATCCGCTATTCAAGGGAGAACAGATTGGCTGAAGGGCTTGAAAGAGAATGTATTACTTAGTAATATGATCCCTGCAGGAACAGGGTGTCAACAAGTTGGTATCCCAATAATCTTGTTTGATAATAAGCAAATGCATATTCATCAGCATAAACAAAATTTTTTTTCTCAAGAACTGAGACATACATTTTGTCTTTGTAAACCTTTCTTAAAAAAAAGAGATTGGCTGCATAATCAATTAAGAAATCCAATAGAACAATCTATTCATTCAAAAAAAGAAAAAATCTTATTACCAGAATCAATAAAAAAATTATTACCTATAAGAAAAAAAATTCACTATAACACTATTGAAAGAAATTGTTATTTTTAGTTTGAATATACTAAAAACCAATAAAATGTTTGTGTATTGATATGTAACATAACTAATTTATCTTACAGTTAATTTGTACAATATTGTATTTAACAATGTAGCTTTTGATATAGTAACCTATATTTTTTTATATATTTAGATTAATATTAAAGTCTTATATTTGTTATCACAAAAACTCGAAACTAGGTAAACAAATCCATAGATCTGCCTTAAGTAACATAAGTTGCTATGCAAAATCTACATCACTTAATTAACAAGACATTTTCTATGAAAGAAACACAATGGAATATCAGCTTAGAAGAAATGATGGAAGCAGGAGTTCATTTTGGTCATCAAGCTCGAAAATGGAATCCAAAAATGGGACCTTATATTTTTGCTGAAAGAAGAGGTATTCATATTATACATCTTGCTCAAACAGCACGTTTATTATCCGAGGCATGTGATTTTGTTGCTAATGCATCACAAAAAAAAAAACAGTTTCTCTTAGTAGGAACTAAGTATCAAGCGGCCGATTTAATTGCTGCAGCTGCTAAAAGAGCTCGCTGTCACTATGTTAATGAAAAATGGCTTGGTGGTATGTTAACTAACTGGTCTACTATTGAAACTCGATTGCAGAAATTTAAAGAACTCGAATCTAAAGAAATTACAGGTGCATTAAATCAACTACCAAAAAAGGAAGCTGCTGTTTTAAAAAGACAACTTTCTCAATTGCGAAAATATCTAGATGGTATTAAATATATGACAGGTTTACCAGATATAGTCATAATCATTGATCAGCAACAAGAATCTACAGCTGTACAAGAATGTATTAAACTTGGTATTCCAACTATATGTTTAGTAGATACCGATTGTGATCCTGATTTAACTGATATGCCTATTCCAGCAAACGATGATGCTAGATCTTCAATTCGATGGATTCTTGACAAATTAACAATCGCGATTCGCGAAGGGAGAACTAGAATTAACTAATTCTACATATATATATTTTTTTATTGTCGTTCTATAAAATTTTATGTCATCTATATTCATGTATATATTCTTATATCATAAATATAGTTTTAAAACGAATGTTTGGAATATGTATATATTTTTGATCATATAATAATATGTATTTCTTGTAGTGATACTTAATTAATAGACAATTCAAGTTTTTGAGCTATTGTGATTTGAATCCAGTATAAGATAAATAAACAATACAGCTTTCCCCATTGTTCTAAGTTTAGAGTGGGGCTATACTTAAAATTTGGGATTTTTTAAGATTGTATGATTTTAGAAGTATAAAAAGATATTTTTATCTAATAATACAGCTTAGTATATTTTTATATGATTTTGGATATCATATATTGAAACCATTTTTTTTATCATTATAGACTGATATTTTTGAATCTAGTGATTGAAAAGAAATGTTTCATTAAATTATTTATAGCGTATGATGAATTTATAAAAAACAATATGTATATCACAGGTTCTTCTATTGAAAGTTTCAACACTCTATATCAGATCTCTGGTGTAGAAGTTGGACAACATCTGTATTGGGAAATCGGTGGTTTTGAAGTCCATGCACAAGTGTTGATTACGTCTTGGCTTGTAATTGGTATTCTGTTAGCGGTAGCATTTTTAGGTACTCGAAAGTTAGAAACTATTCCTAATGGTAGTCAGAATTTTGTAGAATATGTTTTAGAATTTATTCGAGATTTAACAAGAACTCAAATTGGAGAAGAAGAGTATCGTCCATGGGTACCATTTATTGGTACTATGTTTTTATTTATTTTTGTATCTAATTGGTCTGGTGCTCTTTTTCCTTGGCGAGTAATTGAACTACCACATGGAGAACTAGCTGCACCAACTAATGATATTAATACGACTGTAGCTTTAGCTCTTTTAACATCAGTAGCATATTTTTATGCTGGTTTCCATAAGAGGGGATTAAGCTACTTTGGAAAATATATTCAGCCTACTCCTGTTCTTTTACCAATTAATATTTTAGAAGATTTCACAAAACCACTGTCTTTAAGTTTTCGATTATTTGGAAATATATTGGCAGATGAATTGGTAGTTGCTGTACTTGTGTCACTAGTTCCTTTGGTAGTTCCAATTCCTATGATGTTTTTGGGTTTATTTACAAGTGCTATCCAAGCACTAATATTTGCTACTTTGGCAGCAGCTTATATTGGTGAATCAATGGAAGGACATCATTAATACATCGTTTGTATTTTATAAAACGGATTTCTAAGAGTAGTCACAGTAATTGTTTATATTTGTATCAAGCGCTATTTTTTTATAATAGCGCTTGATACAAATCCAAGATCCTCAGGAATGGTGGCAAAATAATATAATATTTACTTTCAAACAATATTAATATTGTTTGAAAGTTGATATACGAAACACATGATATCTATTTTGTTTATATATATGTACATTTTTTTTATATGTAGATAAAATAAAATTCTATAGATTGATTTTATCGTTTTCTCTTAATATTAATAATACGATTAGATAAAAACATTATTATCATTATTATTGTTATTCATATTAACAGTGATATTCCTAGCATTTGTATTGTATGTCTGATAAACATGGACCGATCTTGAGTTTGTGAATATCTAGTTACTTCATATTATAAATATAGAATTTTAATAAAAATGGCCGAGATGTTGTTATTTGAAGCTCTTCGTGAAGGTTTACAAGAGGAAATGGATAGAGATCCCAGAGTTTTGGTTATGGGAGAAGATGTGGGTCATTATGGCGGATCTTATAAGGTAACTAAAGGATTTGCTGAAAGATATGGAGATTTAAGATTATTAGATACACCCATTGCAGAAAATAGTTTTACGGGAATGGCAATAGGTGCTGCCATGACAGGATTACGACCTGTTGTGGAAGGCATGAATATGGGTTTTTTATTACTAGCATTTAATCAAATTGCTAACAATGCAGGTATGTTGCATTATACCTCAGGAGCTAATTTTACTATTCCGATTGTTATTCGTGGACCTGGTGGAGTCGGAAGACAATTAGGAGCAGAACATTCTCAAAGATTAGAATCTTATTTTCAATCTGTTCCAGGACTTCAATTAGTTGCTTGTTCTACTCCAACAAATGCTAAAGGATTAATTAAATCTGCTATTAGAAGTGAAAATCCTGTTATTCTTTTCGAACATGTATTATTATATAATTTAAAAGAAGCTTTACCGGAACAAGAATATTTAACTTGTTTAGAAAGAGCTGAAGTGGTACGTCCTGGGCAAGATATCACGATTTTGACATATTCTCGTATGAGACATCATGTACTTCAAGCAGCAAAAAATTTAGTTTATAAAGGATATGATCCTGAAATCATAGATATTGTCTCTTTAAAGCCTTTCGACTTAGGCACTATAGGTATGTCAGTTAAAAAAACTCATAAAGTTTTAATTGTAGAAGAATGTATGAGAACTGGAGGAATTGGAGCTTCTTTGCGAGCTGCTATTATGGAAAATTTTTTTGATTATCTTGATGCTCCTATTGGCTGTTTATCATCTCAAGATGTTCCTACTCCTTATAGCGGTCCCTTAGAAGAACTTACAGTAATTCAACCATCTCAAATTGTGCAAGCTGTTGAACAACTTTGTTCAGTAGAAACTTAATTTTGAAAATATTATCTTATCAGATAATTATAAGAACATACACAAGATGATTTAAATAAAAAAAATGCAGATGGAAAATACTCAAATTAGTAATTACAAAAACCAACATTTGTGTTTATCAAAACTTATTATATTATCTTCTGATAAAGAAATTATCCATATGATACATGACAATTTGTTAATTTTTTACTCTAATTTTGAATAGTATTGCATTTTTCAAAAATAATTAAATCAACTTATGACAAACAGCTTATAAGAAGCTGTTTGTCATAAGTATCTTCTTCAAGTAATAGTGTGTAAAAAGTATTATTTACAATAGAGAAAGAAAAGATTCTTTAGACCATGAACATAGCAATAGATTTGTGCTTTGTAGTCTTAGGAATTTTGTGTATTATTTTTAGGAAGATATTTTTTTCCTAATTCAAAAATAAAATAATAAAATTTTTGGAGTATTTTCAATTCTACTTGTGATCTATTTTGAAAAACTACAGTATATAGATACAACATAAAAAAAAAAGAAGGATAGTACCAAAATAATTGTATATATCCAAACATAGGTTGATCACCTCCTTTTTTTCTAATTAATAACTTGCATCTGATCGAATATGCCTGCTCGTTGTAATATATGTCCTACAGTATTTGTAGGTTGAGCTCCATGTTTTAAAAGTATTAAAATTGAAGGAACATCTAGTTGAGTTTTTTCTTTTATAGGATCATAAAATCCAACTTCTTTCAATGCTCTTCCTTCTCTTCTAGATCTCACATCAATTGCTATGATTCGGTAAGTAGGTTTTTGTTTTCTGCCATATCGTTTTAAACGTAGTTTGACCATAATTTTTTGTGTAATAGTTATATATAACAACCTTCAGGTTGTCATGACTTACATGTGAGGAATCCGATGCGATAAATTTTTATTAAAATATTCAATTCCAATTTCATGTTTTTTTATTATATGAAATCATAATAAATAAAAAAACATGAAATTGGAATACGATTGACAAATGAGAATCGTGAAAGTTGGTGGAAAGATTTGAATGTTTCTTTCTTTTAAAAAAAAAGAAAGAAACATGCAACAAAAATATTTATTTATACAAAAAGAGCAAGATTGTGACAATATAAATTGTAGTTCCGTTATGCGTTTAAAGATTCTTTTGCTGCATACATAACTTCTACAGTTATTTTAGTCATACCGTTTTGTCTTGCAAATTTTTCGGTATTTCTTTTAATTTTGCCTCGTACAAATCCTGGGATTTTTCCTAATTCTATTTGACTTTCTGCATCCCAAGCAAAATCACTATCAGTAGATAATGATTTAGTAATCACTTCTTTAGTATCATGGCCACCAAAGATCTCTAGCAGATGATCTTCCATACCTAGTGTAAATGAGTTATACACTAGATCTGCTATTTGATTAGTTCCTTCATATCCTAGAAAAGGACGATAACCAAGAGGAAAGTTCTGGATATGTACTGGTGCAGAAATAACTCCACATGGAACGTCAAGACGTTTCCCAATATGTCGTTCCATTTGTGTTCCAAAAATAGCAGATGGTTCTACACGAGCAATCATATCACCTACTTCGGTATGATCATCAGTAATAAGTACCTCATCACAATATCCTTGTACTTGTTCTTTAAACCAATCTGCATCGTGTTTACAATATGTTCCTGCACACACAACATATACACCCATTTCTCTAGCTAGAATTTTTGTCATTGCAGCAGCATGAGTAGTATCACCAAACACAACAGCTTTTTTACCAGTTAAATTTTGGCAATCTATTGAACGCGAGAACCAGGCAGCTTGAGACACAAATCGTGTTTGTTGATCAATGTAAGACTCATAATTAACTTCTTTACCCAAGAAAGTAGGAGCCCATTTATTGACATGTGTTTGAATTTGTCTGATGAAGTCGGCTATTGCAACTATTCCCATTGGTGTGGTTGCAACATATGGCATGCCAAATTCTCTTTCTAAATAAAGAGCAGTCATTAAACCTACTTCACGATAAGGCACAATATTTAACCATGCTTTTGGTAAATTACGCAAATTATCTACAGAACCACCTTCTGGAATAACTTCATTTACTTGAATACCTAAATCTTGTAGTAGTCGTTTTAATTCTCGACAATCATGTTGGTTATGAAATCCTAAAGTAAATACACCGATAATATTTACAGAAGGAAATTCTGTAATAGATTGATTTAAAACTCCTTGTTTTCGAGCTTTTTCAAGATAATATCTAACGACTTGTTCTAAAGTACGATCTGCTGCTTGTAATTCATTAACTCGATAATGATTGACATCTGCTAGTATTACATCAGATTGAGATGCCATAGATGCTCTATCCACAAAATTTTGTAAATCTTCTTGTAAGATGCTTGAAGTACAAGTAGGAGTTAAAACAATTAAGTCTGGACGTTCTTCTTTATCTTTGCGAGTAATGTTTTCTACAACTTTCTCTTGAGAACCTCGTGCTAATACATGACGATCTACTATGCTAGCAGTGACAGGAGTAAAATCTCTTTCTCTTTCTAGCATGGAACGCATTACATTAAAATAATCATCTCCTAAAGGAGCATGCATAATTGCATGCACATTCTTAAAAGAGCTTGCCACACGCAAAGTCCCGATATGGGCTGGGCCAGCATACATCCAATAAGCTAGTTTCATGAATCTAAATCCCCTTTTCTCAAATAAATATGATCAACTGACAATATTTTACATCAGAAGATAATACCTTGCTATTCTAACATTAATCAAAACATTTCTAAATTCTAATGTTAAAATTATTTATTATAAATACTTGTGTCTATAAATTAGATATGATTTTTACCAAAGATACAACCTTATTTTATACCAAGTATTGTATATTACTGTTATTTTATTTTTCTGAAATATTATTGAGAATATAAAAATTAATAATTTATTCTAGAATATCTCAGGCGGAAGGATTCGAACCTCCGAATAACAGGGCCAAAACCCGTTGCCTTACCACTTGGCCACGCCTGAATTAATATCAATATTAGTTAACACTCTCTACTTCCTCTCTGTCAAGAGAATATTTTCTTTTGCTATAATTTAATATTTTAAAAGAAAGACTAGTATTATTACCTCTTCCAAGCCAACAGAAGCTGTAGTAATATGTGCCGTTGAGTTTGATTTACGTGACGGAGTTATAAATTAAAAACTCCATCTCACTTACAGTTACCTATTGGAGAATACTTATGTTAACTGTGATCTTAGCTAAGCTGCCTGAAGCATATGCTATTTTTGATCCTATCGTAGATGTGATGCCTGTAATTCCTGTTCTATTTTTGCTTTTAGCTTTTGTTTGGCAAGCAGCTGTAAGTTTTCGATAATATTGTTCATATGGCTGCTGCTCCTACAGGAGGTTGATACTATGTCTATAACCCAACATAGATTTGTGTTTTCTTTCTGAATTTTTTTTTAGAAAGAGCCTCCTGCCTGTGGGGGCATTTTTTAATTTTTTTATGAGTGTTTTCTTGTTATTTTTCATATGTATTTGCTTGTTAATTTAAGTGTAATACATGGTTTACAATAATTGTATGAAAACAAGTGATTTTCATTTTCAATAGATTAACGTGATATATGATTAAATAATAAATCAATTATAATGTTTATATTTCTTATCAATTGATTATTCTGTTTCATATCAACTCATCTTGACATATAAAATAGCACTTGTTGCAAGAAAATATATAAATAACTGTATATTAGAAGTCATATAGAAAGAAAAATATCCTGTCAATCATCTATCCCCAGTTTTCCCCTGGCTCTAGGGAGAAATGGCAGAGTGGTTGATTGCGGCGGTCTCGAAAATCGTTTTAGCTGTGGCTACCGAGGGTTCAAATCCCTCTTTCTCCAACAAGCTTTTCATTGGCAAACAGTGATCTTTCTATATTCAAGATATAAAGATTCTATATGTACTGCATTCTTAATAAAAAACTTTTTTAAGAATGAAAAGTTTACATATAGAAATTTTAGTTATTATCATTTTTTTTTAGAAGTATTGTTGTTACAATCAATATATATTCCAATTCTATCTTATTTCAATTAATGATTCTGGAGGCTGTGTTATGCTTACTCTAAAACTATTTGTTTATACAGTAGTTATCTTCTTTGTGTCTCTATTTATATTTGGTTTCTTGTCCAGTGATACTAGCCGTAATCCTGGACGCAAAGAATAGGCAATCCTATATATACATTATTACTTAGTTTGACTAATAGAGACCCCATATGGGGAAAATAATGAATATTTTTGGAAAGATAAGAGCGGAGAGAGAGGGATTCGAACCCTCGGTACGTTTATATCGTACAACGGATTAGCAATCTGTCGCTTTCGGCCACTCAGCCATCTCTCCAGAGATGATTTATGCAATTCTAGTCTAGAATGTACATAAATGGAAGTCTATATTTCTGATATGTGAAAGAAAAGACATAGAAAGTGAGTCAATAATAATAAATCTGACATAATATTGTTTATTGCATGTTTTCTCAATCCTAATCTTATTATTTATTTATGTACGATTTATGTCTCTCTAGAAAATAAAAGAATTAAGTGATTTCCTAATATCTAATTGAAATTGAGAGGTAACATCAATATGAATTTAGAAGTAGTTGCACAGTTAACAGCTTTGGCTTTTATAGTTCTTTCAGGTCCGTTGGTAATTGCTCTTTTGGCAACTCGTAAAGGAAATTTATAATTTCCATTTTTTACCTCTTGTATTTTTTAGTAAGCAATAATATATCAGTACTAATCTGATAGTTCAAAATTGAAATTATGTAAGCTGTCTGTCTTATGGTATTTTTCTTTGCCATAACAGACGGCTTGCATAAAAAAATCAACAACAGCTGTCTGTTTAAAATAAAACATTGAAGACCTTGTGTAGTAACTTGGTTGGGCCGAGCTGGATTTGAACCAGCGTAGGCAAAGCCAACGGATTTACAGTCCGCCCCCATTAGCCACTCGGGCATCGACCCTTGGTTTTATTATTTAAATGTAATATTTTCACAACAAAAAAGAAAAATATATTTTTATTATAATTATATATGGAATGATTATGGTCTATTTATAGTTAAGAGTTTTTTTCTTATGATTTGATCACTAAATATAGAAAAAAATATTTCAATGTCTTAATGTTTGTTAAGGTACCCCCAGGGGAATTCGAATCCCCGTCGCCTCCGTGAAAGGGAGGTGTCCTAGGCCTCTAGACGATGGGGGCTTAGCTAGAGTTCAACTATATCTTACTTAATTACATCCAGTCTGTCAATACTAGTTATTAAAAAAAATTTTGTTAGTTATTATATCCATGTTTGAGTTCTAAAAAATATATTTTTCTCTCAATATATAGTATCATGTTGTTGCAAGTTGATAGTATGATTTTTTATTGTAGATTAATTTATTTCTTTAAGCAGGTTGAACAACTTTCTTAATTGATTTGTTTTATATATGGAAATTTTGTTCATATTCATATAAACAAATAAATTATAAATAAAGACCAAGATTGACACAGAAATATTTGATCATATATTCTATAGAAGATTTCTTTTCTTATAAATAAGCCCTTTTAACTCAGTGGTAGAGTACCGCCATGGTAAGGCGTAAGTCATCGGTTCAAATCCGATAAAGGGCTAGATTTTCCTATATGTATATTATGTATGTTTTAATTCTATCATGAGAATCTATCATATTTAATAACTATCGTCAACATCCTTTTTCTGAAATAATTCCTTCTCTATAAATAATTTTATATTTTAAAATATATTTAATTTCAGATCTCTATTATTTTTATTACCTGAGTTTCTCAATTGATTTACAGTAGTTTGATAGCAAACTAAATTTTTGATAAACATTCTTCAAGTCAAGGAATATATTATGTATTTTCACTATTTCAAAATATGTCAAGATTAAAAAAAAATATACTGGAAAATAAAGATATTTATTTATTACGTAATGTTAATAATGCTATTATAGAAAGACATCTTTTAAAACCATATGAAAAAATATTAATTGCAGTATCGGGTGGACAAGATTCTGTATGTCTTTTACGAATTTTATATAAATTAAATACACAATGGGGATGGACATTAGGTATTATTCATTGTGACCATAGATGGAATATAGATTCACAAAAACAAGCTAATCAAGTAGCTCATTTAGCTGCTAGTATGGAAATTGATTATTATCAGACAATAGCTATATATCCGATTACTAACGAAGTACTTGCTCGAGATTGGAGATATAATATTATAAAAAATGTTGCTCTTAATAATCATTATAAGGTTATTATAACAGCGCATACTGGTACTGATCGTATAGAAACATTGTTGTTTAATTTAATTAGAGGCACTGGATTACGTGGTATTCAATCTCTCAGTTGGAAGAGATATCTTAAATATAATCAAGTTATTCAGACATTTTTTTTTAGACAAAAATATCAGTTTCTTAATAGAAAAATACAATTTACTAAAACTATTCGAGGTGTTACTAACCAACCAAATATACAAAAATTACAAATCAGTCGACCGCTTTTAGATCTTACACGTACAGAAATAAGATATCTAATTGAAGTATGGAAATTATCTTCTTGTGTAGATAGAACAAATAAAAATCTTCAAATACAAAGAAATCGTATTCGTCACCGAGTATTACCCTACCTCAGGTTATATTATAATCCAAAAATAGATCTAGCATTAGCTAGATGGGCAGAAATTGTACAATATGAAAACATCTATTTTGAACGACTAGTGAGATATCTTTTAGATAAATTACAATTATCTAGTGAAAAAACATTATCTACTTCGTTCTCCAAATTAGAAGTAAAAATTGTATCTTCATTGCCAGTGGCATTACAAAGACGTATGATAAAAAAAATATTTGATCAATATACTGGAAAAAATTTAAACTTTAATAGTATTGAACAAATTAGATTAATGATATTTTCTTAGAAAGAAAATATCATGCTAATAAAAAGACAAAATAATTGAATTTGTCAGAACAGTTTTTATATGTTTTGGGGGCAGAGGGGGTTGAACCCTCACAATCGAAAAGATCAACGGATTTTCTTCTTACTACAATTTACATTGTGATAATATTCTATCTGTAAGATGGACTCTCTCTTTATCCTCGGCTATTGAATTGCATTGTTATATGTATTTGCAAACATAACTACTTAATTATTATTATATAAATTTATCAGTGATAAGAAGAAGTATAAAAATATTTATTCAATATCGTTAGGATAGCTTCCATTGAGTCTCTGCACCTATCTTGGCAATTTTTCTATTACAAGATTTGGCTCAGGATTGCCTTTTGTTTTGTATCCAAGGATTCCCTGAATTTGAAAGCTGTCACCTGTGAAGTTTCCTTGACAGGGCTCAAATTTTTAAGTCCGTAGCGTCTACCAATTCCGCCATGCCCCCATATTGGTTAAGCAGCTGATATTGTAAGCGTTTTTATAAACTCTTGCAAGTCCTAGAAATCGGAATTATAAATTATAAAGAGTTAAACTTATAAATTGAATATTAATATATTTATCTGTATTTACACAACATCAGACTATCTTTTAATATATAAATCAGTTGGTCTATTCCATTGCTAATAGTATCTATATCTAGTATAATCAAAATGTCTTTATATTTGACATTAAATTATTATTAGATTATACAATATAAATCTGAGTGATTTTTTTATACTTATATGATATCTTGATATGCTGTGTTTGGAATTTTTTTAGCCTGCTTAGCTCAGAGGCCAGAGCGCCGCACTTGTAATGCGATGGTCATCGGTTCGACTCCGATAGCAGGCTTACAAAAATATTTACTAATTAATTATTCATTGTCTAATTTGTATAAAATATAGAATCTCATTTGATTTTTCTTTACAAAGTTAGAAAATATTTTATTATTATATATTGAATTTCAATACCAAATATATTATTTTGTTTCATTTCACTGATGGAGATTTTTGAAGATATAAGTAGGTTCCTTTCCAAGTTTTTATGTGCTACTATCTGTTAGAAAAGAAGGAAAATTGTTTTAATTATCTATTTTTAAAAGAAAATTTCCTTGGTTAAGAGACCGGTTATGGTAAAATATAAAGAAATCATTTATAGTTATAATTATTTCATGTCCAATTGATTACCAATTAGGAGTTTTTATGTCTCGTTATCGAGGACCTCGTTTAAAAATTGTACGTCGTCTAGATACTCCCTTACCAGGTCTTACTTCTAAAGTACCTGATTCTAAGTCCCGTGCTTCTGTAAGTCAAAGTTCTCGTAAGGATAAATCTGAGTATAGAATTCGTTTAGAAGAAAAGCAAAAATTGCGTTTTCATTATGGTATTACAGAACGTCAGTTATTGAGATATGTACGTATTGCTCGAAGGGCTAAAGGATCTACAGGACAAGTTTTATTACAGCTATTGGAAATGCGCTTAGATAATACTGTATTTAGATTAGGTATGGCACCTACAATCCCTGCAGCCAGACAATTAGTCAATCATGGTCATGTAATAGTAAATGAGCGTGTAGTTGATATACCAAGTTATCGATGTAAACCTCAAGATATTATCAGCATTAGAGATCGTGTACGTTCTCGTGAATTAATAGATAAAAATTTAACTACTTTTCAACAATCTAAACTACCAAGTCATTTAACTTTTAATCAAAAAAATTACCGAGCTGCAGTTAATCAATTGGTAAATCGCAAATCAATTGGAATTAAAGTCAACGAACTTCTAGTGGTTGAGTATTATTCACGTCAAGTATAATATCACTGACTGTGTATGTTTTCGAATAAAAATTAGACATTTTTTGCGGAAAATGTTTGTGATCTATAATTTTATCTAAGGCAATTTGTTGGTTGTATGTAAGAATATAGAAAAAAAATATAAAAGAGAATGTTATGTATTTCGGAAAGAGAGGGATTCGAACCCTCGGTAAACAAACGCCTACATAGCATTTCCAATGCTACGCCTTCGACCACTCGGCCATCTTTCCTGTTTTGCTTGAAAATTGTATCTTAGTACAAGATACATAGCAAGTCTATAAAAATAAGTCAATTCATTTTAGACAGAATACCATAAATTTCAATCACATGTGAGGTATTAAGTCAACATTTTGAATGCTTAATTCATACATATATTTTTTTATAGATAATCATATCATATCATATCCGTAATAATATAAACTTTATTTTTTTCGTAAAACGTAATTGTTCACCTTTTAAGCAAAAAATAATAATGAATTATTATTTTTTGCTTAAAAGGTGATTTTTATTTCATCTCATTTTGTATTAAGAAGAAGTTTATCAATTCAGAAATTTATTATAATTAACAATATATATTTAATATATTTTTACAATGTAAATAGCAGGAAAGAAAATCTTTTTATATATTTTATTCTGATTATGCCAAGATCTCAAAGGAATGATAACTTTATTGATAAAACTTTTACTGTTGTAGCAGACTTGTTATTACGAGTAATTCCAACTACACAAAGAGAAAAAGAGGCATTCTCTTATTATAGAGATGGTGTGATTTGAATCTTGGTTTTCACAAACTAAGACACGTAATAAAATCGTGACACTCACACTGGGTGAGGGTAAAAATATCTATTCCCTCCGCCGTGTACCTTCGGTTGATACAATCTTCTGTGTTTCAGAATTCTTGTTACACAAAGCAAAGAAGATTAGTTTGTCTATTGTCATATTTCCAACAGATGCTTAAGTATTCTTATATATAGAAAACTTATTTATTTGTAATAAAAAAAATGATTAATAAAGCTTAATTGATAAACATGTATAAGTAAGATAACACTACGTTTAGAAACTGATAAAAAATTCTTCGTTATAGCTCGTATATGTATGAGAACTACTCATATTAAAATAATCAATGGTTAGGGCAATAGGCTTCCATCTCGTCTATTCTTTGGGTACCCGTCAAACCATCGGAGATTGTCAGAGTCTGTTGTTTTACAATCATACAAAGTGTAGAGAACAAACAAATGAACATATTGCAAAGTATTACAATCTTAATAATGTGTTTAGTAGGATGGCTAGAAATGTATTTAACAGGCACTAGCTCTTAATAGTTTTTTTAAAAAATATTCTTGCTAAGAAACTAATTATGAGGAGCCGTATGAGAATCGATTCTCATGTACGGTTTTGAATCGGAGCTTATTGATAAGCGACCGTAACGAATGTCAGCTCAGTCCGAAGGAGAATATGCGGAAGCTTTACTTAATTATTATGAAGCGATGCGCTTAGAAATTGATCCCTATGATCGTAGTTATATTTTATATAATATAGGATTAATTCATACTAGCAATGGAGAGCATGCTAAAGCTCTTGAATATTATTTTCAAGCGCTTGAACGTAATCCATCTTTACCACAGGCTTTTAATAATATGGCTGTAATTTGCCATTATCGAGGTGAACAAGCTATTGAGCAAGGTGATTCCGAAAGTGCAGGAGCTTGGTTTGATCAAGCTGCCAATTATTGGAAGCAAGCTATTGCTCTTGCTCCCAATAATTATATTGAAGCACAAAATTGGCTAAAAATCACAGGACGCTTGAAAGATTAACTTTTGTCGAAGGGTGTAGTAATATAGTATTTTAAATGGCAATATTCTGAATACAAATTGAATCAAAACATGCGGCTCTTGATAAAGATTATTTATATTAAATAACATTCCTTTTTTTTATAAATATTTATATACCTCCCTTCTTTTGGAATTTTTCCAAACAGGAGGGAGCTAGTTTTTTAGCACTTTTGAAAAATATTGCTGATAATATATATTGTGTATCTTCTTATATATATCTGAATTTTTTGTATTAAGATTTGTATGTAGACATTGACAAGAAATAATTAAATAGGGTAAAATTCATATAGTTAATGTATGTTCAAAAAATTTAATTATAGTCTTAGCGCAACTATGATATGATATCAATAATTAAAGAATCAGATGATTTCTTAATATGATATCCTAACAATATTTTCATTTCGATAAGAAATATTTTTTAGGGTTGCTAACTCAATGGTAGAGTACTCGGCTTTTAAGTGCGACTTGAGGGTTCAATATACACACACAGAAAATATCTGTTTACATTGTTGACACAATGTAGAAAGTTTCGGCTGACCTTAAGAGTAAACTCAAGAGGGACTGTAGCATGCCGTTTTAAGTCATAAAAAATCTTTTTGATAAACTCAGTTAGACTTGGATAATAAACTTGTTCTAATCTCTTAGATGTTGTCAAGATTTTTTTTACTAGCTTAGAAGTTAATGGAAAAGGTAATTTCACTTCAATTACAATAAGTACTAAAGTACCGAATCTTTACTTGCAAAATATTTTTTTCAAGTTCCTTGCTATTAAATGGGAAAAAGCCAATTAATAGTCAGCAGAAAGGAAGATCACAGTCATGATTGACAAAATAACCAATGTAATTCCTATTAACTTCATTGTGTATATATAACTACTCGTGTGCTGACTAAATGGAGTAATCCATACGTCAGGAGAGCAATTACTGGGCTAATTGTCAGTTTTTTATGAAAATATCAATTTTATCCCAAGGATTGCATTGTGTATTCTAACGAACAATTCTGAGCAGAACATGAATGTAAGAAATTCAATCAAAGTATCTTCAAAAAATAGATTTTCTTTGTTACAATTTTGGGTTGAAAAACAAAATCAGTCTAGATTATATCCTATCTTATTACAAGAAGATTTGCACGCAATAACATTTCAAAATTTAGGAATATATCATGATGGTTATAGAAGTTTTTCTGACGATCAGATCAACTTTGTCAAAATAAAACGTATTATTCGCAATATACGTTATGGAAAAGATAAGAACAATATAATCTTGTCTGGTGAACAACATGATAATATTCCTTTTTTTATTAGAGATGTTTGTGTATCTGTTTCTGATCACTTCATTTTAGAACCTATAGCTTGGGTATTGCTAGGTATGTATGAAAAAGATCCATATGTTATGAAATCAGGATATAAATATCCACAATGGGATTGCTATAATTCAATTCATTCGTCATTGTCATTCCTAGAAAAGAAGCTTCAATATTCTACTTTTCTATTAGAAACATCAATGATGCCAGCATTTCATGCTGAAATATTAATACGAATTCTTCGTAAGAAAATAACAGATGCATCATTTTTGCATATAATTCGTGAATTATTATACAATGGTTGTCTTAGTTTAGAAAAACCTGCTTTATTAATTAATAAAGGTATTTCATTTCATTTAGGTAGTTTTTTATGGAATATCTATGCAATAGAATTGGATAATTTTTTCTTTTTAGAAAGAAAAAATTTAGGAGTTGAGAAGGCATCTATTCACGATATTTCAATTGATAACCTAAGTTGTCGGTTCAAATTAACTGACTTGTATTGTTCTTTTCTTGTTCTGTTCTCACAGATTCCTAAAGACTTCTATCAAAGTAAGAATATTCCAATTTTTTATCAAGCATATAAAAATAATTTTTTCTATAACAATTCTGTTTTACAAGCATTTCATTATATTCGTTTTGCAAATACGTTTCTTCTGAGTACTCAACATACAAGATCTTTGTGTAAAGTTATTCAAGAACGATATTTTCGTTTTTTTGAACGACGACTAGGTTCTTCTTATGAAGATTCTAGAATACAGATTCTTTCACTAAATAATACTTATTTTTTTTTAGGATATGTTTTGCAAATCAAAATTATAGAAGTGCAATTACAAATAATGACACGCTTCTCTTTACGGAAAAGTAAGTTCTCATTTTCTGAAGTCTATATGTTTCTTCCATTATCTTTAGTAATACGAGTATTAGCCAATGCTGGTTTATGCAACTTAACAGGTTATCCTATTAGTAAATCGAATTTTTCCATTTTGGATGATACTGATATTGTGCAAAGATTCAGGTATATAAGGAATAATTTTCTCGATTATTATAGCGGGTGTAGAAACCGAAAAGCTTTATCATATGTGGAATACATACTTCGTTATGCATGTGCTAAAACTTTAGCATGCAAACATAAAACTACTTTGCGTTTTATATGGAAAAAATACGGTTCTCACATTGGTGTCAAATCTTCTGTTACACAAAAAAAAATATATTTTAAGCCAGTATTGAGAAATAGATATAGTTCATCTTTTTATTATAGAGTTTGGAATTTATCTTTAAAGTTTCCCGATCCTCTTATTTTTGCTTTGGAAGATATAGTTCAGACAAACACTTTTATCAATATTTAATTTTATTAATATTTGTGACATTAAGATCTTTGGATTCAATTTTACAAAAAATTTTTCTTACTTAATACATATTAGTTATGTATTTTATCATGTTCTCTTTATTGCATACACAAAGAGAGCCGTGTGCAATGAAAATTGCAAGCACGGTTCGGGAAGAGATGGTTTAATCTTGATCTAACGAATAATCCATCGACTTTCATCCGACTAGTTCCGGGTTCGAGCCCCGGGCAACCCATTTTATGCTATATTATATTATTCAATATAATATAGCTTATTTGTTTTTTTACATTATGAACTATGATAAATGCCATGAAGGTTGTAACGACAAGCTTCACAATAATTGTAGGATTGATATTTCATAATGTTAAAGAGGTGTCTCTACAATATAGATTAACAATTAAAAATTACAACAGAGTTATAGTTTAAGCCCACTTGATGAACACGGAGGTGACTTGACATAAATTCACTTTTCTGGTACATTGGATCTTAGATAGCCAGGATAGCTCAGTCGGTAGAGCAGTGGACTGAAAATCCTCGTGTCACCAGTTCAATCCTGGTTCCTGGCAATTTTTATATACTTAAATGGTCATAGAGATAATGGTCATCGCTGTCTCATGTTTTATTGAAAACGCGACATACTCTTTTGTACTTTGTACTGATATTTATTTATATTAGCACAAAGTACAAAGCATGACTATTTGTACGTATTTTCTATATATGTAATTTTGGTATTTTGAAAATATTGTTAGTATCTATTGAAAACATCTTATATCATCATGTGATTATTAGATTAATAAGCATCTTGTAATTCATAGAAATCTGGAGTGATATAATCTTTTCGTAGTGGCCACCCAAGCCAACTTTCTGGCATCAGTATTCTCTTTAAATGTGGATGACTTTCATATATGATTCCCAACATATCATAAGATTCTCTTTCTTGAAAATCTGCACTTTTCCAAATCCAGAATGCTGAAGGTACTCTAGGATTCTTTCTAGGAACAAATAATTTAATACATACTTCTTCTGGTTGATCTGCACAATCTTTGATTTTTGTAAGGTAATAAACGCTTGCTAAGGCACCACCAGGTGCTACATCGTATGCACATTGCAAACGTAAATAATTAAATCCATATACATAGAGTGCTACTGCTACGGAAGGCCAATCTTCCGGTCTTACTTCAACTATTTCTACACCTTGATAATCAAATCCTAAAGGTCTATGAGCTAATTCATGAGTTGTAAGCCAAGCAGATAATCGTCCTTGCATTTGGGAAGAATTTTTGACTAAAGAATCTGTCATTCTATCCCTCCTTTTCTTCTAAAGATATTATTTGTTTTTCTTGTTTCTTTTTTTCATTTTCCAAATAATTAATTAGTTGATTATTTGGAGGTTGCCATGAATTTTGTAATATGCGTTCTAATGGAAGTTCTAAAGAAGTATCTATTTCATTACCTGGAGCTTGACGAAGTATTTCTTGATCATATTTACCAGTATGAATCGGTGCTACTGGTTCAAATTTATGAGTAAGACTAAAGTATCGTTGACTTTGTTGCCAATTTATTTTTTCGTGGGCAGTTTCTTGAGCTACTTTTTTACGAAGCTTGCTGACAGCATCTATAATTGCTTCAGGTTTAGGTGGACAACCTGGTAGATATACATCTACCGGAATTAGTTTATCTACTCCACGTACTGTACTATAAGAATCAGTACTAAACATCCCTCCTGTAATTGTACAAGCACCCATGGCTATTACATATTTTGGTTCAGGCATTTGTTCATATAATCTGACCAATGAAGGAGCCATCTTCATAGTAACAGTACCTGCTGTAATAATCAGATCTGCTTGACGTGGACTGGATCTGGGAACTAATCCATATCTATCGAAATCAAATCGTGAACCAATTAAAGAAGCAAATTCAATAAAACAACAACTAGTTCCATAAAGTAGTGGCCACAGACTGGATAATCTAATCCAATTTGTAAAATCATGGAATGTTGTTAAAATGACTGAATCAGAAATATCTTGTCCAGTAGTAGGAAATCCTAATGGACTAACTAATGGTGTAATTTTATTTTCTTCCATAAGACTTGAAAAATTAAAAGGTTCTGAATTTATGACCATTCTAGTGCCCCCTTACGCCATGCATAAATAAGGCCGATAATTAAGATTGTTATAAAAATTAAAACTTCGACAAATGCGAGTACACCTAATTTGTCAAAACTCATAGCCCATGGATAAAGAAATACAGTTTCGACATCAAAAATAACAAAAACTAAGGCAAACATATAATAACGAATTTGAAACTGAATCCAAGACTCTCCCATTGGTTCTATACCCGATTCATAGCTAGTACGTTTTTCTGGAGTTATACTAGTCTTCGGTGCAACCAAAGCAGATGCAGTAATAGCAAGCACAGGAATCAGACTCGATATTAATAAGAATACCCAAAAGTATTCATACTTAGGAAGTGTGTACATAATGGGAATCTCTCACTTATAAAATAAATATTTTTTACGCAGATTGGAATATTAATATTTTTCAAATGAATTCTACAGATAGTGAATTGTATGAATTTTTATGCAAAATATAGATATAGATTCTATGCTACTTTATTATACAAACAATCTCCTCTTGTTTATTAAAATTCTAGAAAATAAATATTTTTAATAAATAAAAAGAATTTAGTTATAGAAACAATTGAATAATTTGTATACAATAACAGATATCAATGCAGATAATAAGTAAGATCAATATTATGTTGTGAAAAAAATGGGGCTATACGGATTTGAACCGTAGACATTCTCGGTGTAAACGAGGCGCTCTACCGCTGAGCTATAGCCCCAAGATATATTCTACTAAACACATTATTCTGTGTCAAGACAAAAATTAATATTACAATTATTGTTTTAGGTAGAACAGCTTTTATTGTGATTGATTAATTGACGACAATCACGTAAAATAGGTTTAATAAAAATGTGAAAAACAGCCTACTTAACTCAGTGGTTAGAGTGTCGCTTTCATACGGCGAGAGTCATTGGTTCAAGTCCAATAGTAGGCATAAATGTTCTATTATTCTTTTACCACATTTATTAAAATTGATCCAAAAGATATCCACTGTCCCTGCCGAAGAGTATTCCTCGGCAGAGAAAGTGGATAATTGTCTCGAGTGTTCGACTTATTATTATTTAACGATATGCTGAAGAAGGACTGGCGCTTACAGCTTCTAGTCTTGCTTTTGCTCTTTGAAATGCTAAATTGGCTTCTATAGTTTGCTTACGCCCTGTAGCTTGATTTAGATTATCTTGAGCTTCTTGAAAAGTATTTTGAGCTTCTTGAGGATCAATATCACTCGCTTTTTCTGCTTCATTAACCAAAATAGTCAATTGGTTATTTTCTATCATAGCAAATCCGCCCATAAGTGCCATAGTTGTCCATTGGGTATTAATTCTTATTTTCATAATTCCAATATCTAACGCAGTTAATAAAGGAGCGTGGTTTGGTAAAACACCAATTTGACCGCTATTCGTTGATAGAATAATTTCTTGAGCTTCTGAATTCCAAACCACTCGGTTAGGGGCCATTACACAAAGATTTAATGTCATGTTGCTTATGCACTCTCCACTTGTATGGTTGCAGCTTTAGCAGTGGCTTCATCAATATTACCAACCAGATAAAAAGCTTGTTCTGGAAGATGATCTAATTCACCTGCTAAAATCATCTGAAACCCTTTAATAGTTTCTGCCAAACTAACATATTTCCCTGGAGATCCTGTAAATACTTCTGCTACAAAGAAAGGTTGAGATAAAAATCTTTCTATTTTACGAGCTCGTGCAACAACTAAACGATCTTCTTCAGATAACTCATCTAATCCTAAAATTGCAATAATATCTTGTAATTCTTTGTAACGTTGTAAAGTCTGTTTTACACCTTGAGCAGTATCGTAATGTTCAGCTCCTACGATCCATGGTTGTAACATAGTTGAAGTAGAATCTAATGGATCAACTGCAGGATAAATACCTTTAGCTGCTAGTCCACGAGATAGTACTGTAGTAGCATCCAAATGTGCAAAAGTAGTAGCTGGAGCTGGGTCAGTTAAGTCATCTGCAGGTACATATACAGCTTGAATGGAAGTAATAGATCCTTCTTTAGTAGAAGTAATTCTTTCTTGTAAAGTTCCCATTTCTGTACTTAGAGTTGGTTGATAACCTACTGCAGACGGCATACGTCCTAAAAGAGCAGACACTTCGGAACCTGCTTGTACAAAACGGAAAATATTATCAATGAAAAGTAGTACGTCTTGTTTATTAACATCTCGAAAGTATTCAGCCATAGTTAGTGCAGTTAAACCTACACGCATTCTAGCTCCAGGAGGTTCATTCATTTGCCCATAAACCAAAGCTACTTTGGATTCGGAAATGTTTTCTTCATTAATTACTTTAGATTCTTTCATTTCCATGTAAAGGTCATTACCTTCACGAGTACGTTCACCTACTCCACCAAACACAGAAACCCCACCATGTGCTTTAGCAATATTATTGATTAATTCCATAATCAATACTGTTTTACCTACACCTGCTCCTCCAAATAATCCAATTTTTCCACCTCTACGATAAGGAGCTAGTAAATCAACTACCTTAATACCAGTTTCAAAAATAGACAATTTAGTGTCTAGTTGTGTAAATGCTGGAGCTGAACGGTGAATTGGAGAAGTAGTAGCAGTAGTTACTGGTCCTAGTTCATCTACTGGTTCTCCAAGAACATTAAAAATTCTCCCTAAAGTTCCTTCTCCTACAGGTACACTTAGAGGAGCTCCAGTGTCAATGACCTCCATACCTCTCATTAAACCGTCTGTAGCACTCATTGCTACTGCTCTAACTCGGTTATCACCTAATAATTGTTGTACTTCACAGGTGATATTGATTTCTTGACCAGCTGGATTTTGTCCTTTGACTACTATGGCATTATATATATTAGGCATGTGACCTGGTGAAAATGCCGCGTCTAAAACAGGACCAATAATTTGAGTAATACGTCCTACACTTTGAGTAGTTACAGCGGATGCTCCAAGTACGAGAGAGATTATATTCATAGTAAACTTATTCTTGCTCTTATGGCAAATTGGTATATTCTAGCTGATGATTATTCATCTTGTATCAATTTAATCGACTAATATTTTTTCAATGTATGAAATTTATCCCAAAAGTGGATATATCATTAGTTTATCATTTTGTGATTTTTTAGTCAAGAATTTTGTAGGATCTTTGATAAGATAAGTTGCATTAATTGTAAAATATGATGTAAAATTAATCTGTTATCATTATATAAATTTTCTATTTTCATGTTTAACATGAAAGATCAAATTTATTTAGAATAGATAATAATTTGTCGAGTAGACTTCGTGCTTTTAAGGGTTATTAATTGATTTGTAGGGAGAGACTTATGTCACCACAAACAGAGACTAGAGCTGGTGCTGGCTTTAAAGCAGGGGTAAAAGATTACAGACTTACTTATTACACTCCTGAGTATGAAACCAAAGAAACTGATGTTCTAGCTGCATTCCGTATGACTCCTCAAACTGGAGTTCCACCAGAAGAAGCTGGTGCAGCAGTAGCAGCAGAATCTTCCACCGGAACATGGACTACTGTGTGGACTGATGGTCTTACTAGCCTAGATCGTTATAAAGGTCGTTGCTATGATATTGAGCCTGTACCTGGCGAAGAAAACCAGTACATCGCATACGTAGCTTACCCTCTAGATCTATTCGAAGAAGGCTCTGTCACCAACTTATTTACTTCTATTGTAGGTAACGTATTTGGATTTAAAGCTTTAAGAGCTTTACGTCTAGAAGATTTAAGAATTCCTCCAGCTTATACCAAAACATTCCAAGGTCCTCCTCATGGAATTCAGGTAGAAAGAGATAAAATCAACAAATATGGTCGTCCTTTATTAGGTTGTACCATCAAACCTAAACTAGGTTTATCTGCTAAAAACTACGGTAGAGCTGTGTATGAATGTTTACGTGGTGGTTTAGATTTCACTAAAGATGATGAAAACGTAACTTCTCAACCTTTCATGCGTTGGAGAGACCGTTTCTTGTTTGTAGCAGAAGCTATTTATAAAGCTCAAGCTGAAACTGGTGAAATCAAAGGTCACTACTTAAATGCTACTGCAGGAACTTGTGAAGAAATGCTTAAGAGAGCAGTATTTGCTAGAGAGTTGGGTGTACCAATTATTATGCATGACTACCTAACTGGTGGGTTCACTGCTAATACTAGCTTAGCTCATTATTGTAGAGACAATGGTCTTTTATTGCATATTCACCGTGCTATGCATGCAGTTATTGATAGACAAAAGAATCATGGTATTCACTTCCGTGTATTAGCTAAAGCACTTCGTTTATCTGGTGGAGACCATATTCATTCTGGTACTGTAGTAGGTAAATTAGAAGGGGAACGTCAAGTAACTCTTGGATTTGTAGATCTTTTGAGAGACGATTATATTGAGAAAGATCGTAGCCGTGGTATTTACTTTACTCAAGACTGGGTAGCTTTACCAGGTGTTCTTCC